TTATTTCAATGTAAACATAGAATTTTTACTCTTTTGCACCTGTAATCTCTATTATTATAATGTATTATAATAACATATTCATGTTACAATACATCTAGTATACAGCTTATATGCGCTGGTGTAGCTCAATAGGCAGAGCAACTGATTTGTAATCAGTAGGTTGTGAGTTCAACTCTCTCCACCAGCTATAAAATAGAAAGAAGGGCGGTTAGCTCAGAGGTAGAGCGCCTGCCTTACAAGCAGGTGGTCACTGGTTCAACCCCAGTATCGCCCATCGCGATGGGTTCATCGTCTAATGGATAAGGACAGGGATCTTCTAAGTCTCCAATGTAGGTTCGATTCCTACTGAGCCTATGTTATTGTTTGACACATTCACAGCGAAGAGACTGTTTCCCAAAAGACATTTTTTACCATTTGGGAAGAAACTTCAATATCACGAATCTCATGCGTTAGTCTGTGGCATAAGCACATCCCGATAACCGCATCAATATCTTTAAGCAATACTTGAATCCTGCCTTCAAAGGCAGCGTGAGCTCTAGAAGCTCTCGCAACCGCAATATCGCCACGCACCCCATGCAGACAAAGCTTACTGCAAACATCACATATTATTCGTTGCTGAACTGAATTAATAATAACTTTAGGCAATCTATGTATGGCCTTTAAGATCTTACTACGAAGGTCTCTTTGTAGAGATACGTAACCTTTACGAAATAAATGGGGATTTTTATCAAACTGTAAGCATTGAAGTAACATCTTTGTGCGCATATCTGAGTTTTCTGGGCCAAGGGGTTCAGCACACATTCCAAATCGATCTGCAAACTGTGGGCGTAAATCGCGCTCTTCTGGGTTTCCTGATCCAATTAAAACAAATTTTGCTGGGTGACGCATGGAGATCCCATCTCTTTCAATTGTATTCCATCCAGAAGCAGCTGCATCTAGTAAGACGTCAATTAAATTGTCTTCTAATAAATTTATTTCATCCACATATAGAAAACCCATGTGTGCTTTGGCTAAGATGCCAGGCTTAAGCTCTGTAACACCCTTTGTGAAAGCCTTTTCTATGTTAAGAGTTCCGCAGATATGCTCTTCTGTTGCTCCTAATGGAAGCTCTACCATAGGCATGGAGCGCACGCTAGTCCTTGTGCCTTCTGTGTGTTTTGTCCTCTGATTTATCTTGTGCTTAGGGTAAGGATTAATAAAGTCTTTGATATCTGGTAAGAGTTCTTTAATGGCCCTGACAGTGGTGGATTTTCCTGTCCCTCGGGTTCCGAGGATGAGCAGTCCTCCGATGTTTGGTTCTATTGTGTTTAGTAGTAAGGCAAGTTTCACAGAGTCTTGCCCTAAAATGGCGGTAAATGGAAAGGTTGGTTTCATATCAGTTTTGCATGTGACAGTTATATTGGTGGAAGCGTTTTTAACTGTGTAGTTTTTTTTTCTCTTGCAGTTACACAGATTATACACCTAGTGCTCTTTTTTGTAAAGAGTTTTGTATCGCTGTGCAGTGGGTTGACAATTGCAGTACTTATACTCTATTATGTATAGCATAGTTAGAAACTTAGCTTGCATGAACCTTACGGTATGTAAAAAGTTTTAATATTGGATATTGTGGAGAGTTTGATCCTGGCTCAGGATAAACGCTGGCGGTATGCTTAACACATGCAAGTCGTACGAGAATTTTTTATTCTAGTGGCGGACGGGTGAGTAACGCGTAAGAATCTGCCCTTAGGTTTGGGATAACTACTGGAAACAGTTGCTAATACCTTATATGCCGGGAGGTGAAAGGCTATTGTGTCTCCTAAGGAAGAGCTTGCGTCTGATTAGCTAGTTGGTGAGGTAATGGCTCACCAAGGCTTTGATCAGTAACTGGTTTTAGAGGACGACCAGTCACACTGGGACTGAGACACGGCCCAGACTTCTACGGGAGGCAGCAGTGGGGAATTTTCCGCAATGGGCGAAAGCCTGACGGAGCAATACCGCGTGAGGGATGAAGGCCTGTGGGTTGTAAACCTCTTTTCTCAAGAAAGAAGTTCTGACGGTACTTGAGGAATAAGCATCGGCTAACTCTGTGCCAGCAGCCGCGGTAATACAGAGGATGCGAGCGTTATCCGGAATTATTGGGCATAAAGCGTCTGTAGGTTGCTTGCCAAGTCTACTGTTAAAGACTAGGGCTTAACCCTGGGAAAGCAGTAGAAACTAGTAGGCTGGAGTGTGGTAGGGGTAGAGGGAATTCCTAGTGTAGCGGTGAAATGCGTAGATATTAGGAGGAACACCGATGGCGAAGGCACTCTACTGGGCCATTACTGACACTGAGAGACGACAGCTAGGGGAGCAAATGGGATTAGATACCCCAGTAGTCCTAGCCGTAAACTATGGATACTAGATATTGCGTGCTTTAACCCATGCAGTGTCGTAGCTAAGGCGTTAAGTATCCCGCCTGGGAAGTACGCTCGCAAGAGTGAAACTCAAAGGAATTGACGGGGGCCCGCACAAGCGGTGGAGTATGTGGTTTAATTCGATGCAACGCGAAGAACCTTACCAGGATTTGACATGTTAGGTATCTGTCTGAAAAGATGGAGTGCCCTCTGGGAGCCTGAACACAGGTGGTGCATGGCTGTCGTCAGCTCGTGTCGTGAGATGTTGGGTTAAGTCCCGCAACGAGCGCAACCCCTATCCTTAGTTGCCATCTATTAAGTTGGGCACTTTAGGGAGACTGCCGATGACAAATCGGAGGAGGGTGGGGATGACGTCAAGTCAGCATGCCCTTTATGTCCTGGGCTACACACGTACTACAATGGTCGAAACAAAGGGTCGCTAGCTTGCGAAAGTGTGCTAATCTCAGAAATTCGGTCTCAGTTCGGATTGCAGGCTGCAACTCGCCTGCATGAAGTTGGAATCGCTAGTAATCGCAGGTCAGCTATACTGCGGTGAATTCGTTCCCGGGCCTTGTACACACCGCCCGTCACACCATGGGAGACAGTTATACCCGAAGCCGTTACTCTAACCTCGTGAGGGGGGCGTCTAAGGTCGGGCTGTTGACTGGGGTGAAGTCGTAACAAGGTAGCCGTACTGGAAGGTGCGGCTGGATCACCTCCTTTTAGGGAGACCATAGAGTCTTTTAGGTTACTGTGTCCTTGTGCTTTTTCTTCTCTCTGGGTGGGCTATTAGCTCAGGTGGCTAGAGCGCACCCCTGATAAGGGTGAGGTCTCTGGTTCAAGTCCAGGATGGCCCATCGGGGGGCATAGCTTAGTTGGTAGAGCGCTGCCCTTGCACGGCAGAGGCCAGCGGTTCGAGTCCGCTTGCCTCCAATGAGTTGAAGAATATAAATTTTTAGATCTGCAAATCTATTCTGGTTTTCGTATTTAAGCAATTAAGGGCTTAGGCTGGATACCTTGGCGCTCAGAAGCGATGAAGGGCGTGTCTACCAGCGAAATGCTTCGGGGAGCTGGACGTAAGCTTTGATCCGGAGGTTCCCGAATGAGGAAACTTTTTATACTGTACATCTAATTCATAGGTGTACGAGAGCTAACCTGGAGAACTGAAACATCTTAGTATCCAGAGGAAAATAAAGCAATAGCGATTCCCATAGTAGCGGCGAGCGAAAAGGGAACAGCCTAAACCATCTTCGCGGGTGGGGTTGTGGGACGGCATGTGCTTTGGTAGTTATGGTTAGGAGAAACTTTTGGAATGAAGTACCGCAGAAGGTGATGGTCCTGTACCCGAAAGCCTGTTACTATTCTATGCTGTATCCCAAGTAGCATGGGCCACGTGGAATCCCGTGTGAATCTGCGAGGACCACCTCGTAAGGCTAAATATTCCTGAGCGACCGATAGCGTACAAGTACCGTGAGGGAAAGGTGAAAAGAACCCCGGAAGGGGAGTGAAAAAGAGCATGAAAGCGTAAGTCTACAAGCAGTGGAAGGACGACTAAACGTTCGACTTCGTACCTGTTGAAGAATGAGCCGGCGACTTATAGGCAGTGGCAGGTTAAGGTGTTACTACTGGAGCCATAGTGAAAGCGAGCTTTAATAGAGCGTTGGTCACTGTTTATAGACCCGAACCCGGATGATCTAACCATGGCCAGTGTGAAGCGTAGGTAACACTCCGTGGAGGCGCGAACCGACTAATGTTGAAAAATTAGCGGATGAGCTGTGGTTAGTGGTGAAATGCCAATCGAATTCGGAGCTAGCTGGTTCTCCCCGAAATGCGTTTAGGCGCAGCGGTCAGCGCTATAGCTTAGGGGTAAAGCACTGTTTCGGTGCGGGCTGTTAACACGGTACCAAATCGATGCAAACTCTGAATACTAAGTGCGTAGCTGACCAGTAAGACTGTGGGGGATAAGCTCCATTGTCAAGAGGGAAACAGCCCAGACCACCGGCTAAGGCCCCTAAATGATTGCTAAGTGATAAAGGATGTGGGAATGCTTAAACAGTCAGGAGGTTCGCCTAGAAGCAGCTATCCTTTAAAGAGTGCGTAATAGCTCACTGATCTAGTGCGCCTGCGCCGAAAATGAACGGGACTAAGCAGTCTGCCGAAGCTGTGGGATTTTTATAGATCGGTAGGGGAGCGTTCCACCGTAGGTAGAAGCATTAGTGTAAACGGGTGTGGACGAAGTGGAAGTGAGAATGTCGGCTTGAGTAGCGAACACATTGGTGAGAATCCAATGCCCCGTAAACCTAAGGTTTCCTCCGGTAGGCTCGTCCGCGGAGGGTGAGTCAGGACCTAAGATGAGGCCGAAAGGCGTAGTCGATGGCGAACTGGTTAATATTCCTGTACTATTTACTATTGATTCTGAGGGACGGAGAAGGCTATGCTATCCGGGTGCGGATTTCCCGGTTCAAGTATGCGAGGTGTTGAGAGGTGGAGAAAACATCTTGAGCTGAGCTGCGAGTACGATAGGTGTTTCTACACTGAAGTGGTTGATGTCATGCTTCCAAGAAAAGCTCTATGTATCTTAAGTAGTAAATACCTGTACCTTAAACCGACACAGGTAGGTTAGTAGAGTATACTAAGGGGCGCGAGATAACTCTCTCTAAGGAACTCGGCAAAATAGCCTCGTAACTTCGGGAGAAGAGGTACCCGTAAAAGGGTTGCAATATCTAGACCCTGGCGACTGTTTAACAAAAACACAGGTCTCCGCTAATTCGTAAGAATATGTATGGGGGCTGACGCCTGCCCAGTGCCGGAAGGTTAAGGAAGTTGGTTAGCTGTAAGGCAAGGCTAGCGACTGAAGCCCCGGTGAACGGCGGCCGTAACTATGACGGTCCTAAGGTAGCGAAATTCCTTGTCGGGTAAGTTCCGACCCGCACGAAAGGCGTAACGATCAGGGTGCTGTCTCAGAGAGAGACTCGGTGAAATAGACATGTCTGTGAAGATGCGGACTACCTGCACCTGGACAGAAAGACCCTATGAAGCTTTACTGCATCTTGAGATGAGTTTTGGTCTTGTTGCGCAGGATAGGTGGGAGGCTTTGAGTAAACTCTTGCGGGAGTTTAGGAGCTGCTAGTGAGATACCACTCTAGTAACACTGAATCTCTAACTGTATATCATTAGCTGATTATAGGACATTCTCAAGTGGGTAGTTTGACTGGGGCGGTCGCCTCCTAAAAGGTAACGGAGGCGCGCAAAGGTTTCCTCAGACTGGTTGGACATCAGTTATTGAGTGTAAAGGCATAAGGAAGCTTGACTGCGAGACTTACAAGTCGAGCAGAGACGAAAGTCGGCCTTAGTGATCCGACGGTTCTGAGTGGAAGGGCCGTCGCTCAACGGATAAAAGTTACTCTAGGGATAACAGGCTGATCTCCCCCAAGAGTTCACATCGACGGGGAGGTTTGGCACCTCGATGTCGGCTCATCGCATCCTGGGGCGGTAGTACGTCCCAAGGGTTGGGCTGTTCGCCCATGAAAGCGGTACGTGAGCTGGGTTCAGAACGTCGTGAGACAGTTCGGTCCATATCCGGTGTAGGCGTTAGAGTATTGAGAGGATTTCCCCTTAGTACGAGAGGACCGGGGGGAATACACCTCTGGTGTACCAGTTATTATGTCAGTGGTAAACGCTGGGTAGCTATGTGTAGTGTGGATAACTGCTGAAAGCATCTAAGTAGGAAGCCCACCTCAAGATGAGTACTCTTCCCATTATGTGGGTAAGATCACGGTAAGATTAACCGTTTGATAGGCATTAGGTGTATGCTACAGTAATGTACGAAGCCGAGATGTACTAATAGATCGAGAGCTTAAAATTTAGGAATTTAGTTTAGTTTTGCAGTTCTAAGGGTTTTAGTTCCTGGTGTTTATAGCGTATTGGACCCACTCCGACCCATACCGAACTCGGATGTGAAACTTTACTGCGGCAACGATATTGGAGGGGGAGCCCTTTGAGAAACTAGCACGATGCCAGGAAGTTCTGTATATTTTTTTTGGTTTTTTTTTTTTTTTTATGTGTACCTATGCGGTTGTGTCTGCTGGAGGTGGTCAGCTTTGGGTTGAGCCTGAACGAGTTTATGATATTCAGCCTGTTCCCTTTAGCCCTGGTGATAGAGTTTTGTTGCCGAGGGTGTTGCTTATGAATTGTGTTGAAGAAAAATTTTTCCTTGGTGGTCCTTATACTCTTGATGTTTCTATTAAGGCTGTTATTTTAGGGCATGCAGAAGCTAAGAAGGTTAAAATCCTTAAGATGCAATCTAAGAAAAAAACTAGGAAAAGGCAAGGCTACAGAGCTCCTTTTAGTAGGATTTTAGTAGATTCTATTTCTGTTATTAAGTAAATTATTGCACGTCATGGCTCATAAAAAAGGAGGAGGTAGCACGAAGAATGGAAGAGATTCTCAGCCCAAGCGTCTAGGCGTGAAAGTTTTTGGCGGTGAGGTAGTTTCGGCTGGCTGCATTTTGATTAGACAAAGAGGAACTGTTTTTAAGCTAGGTAGAAACGTAGGCTTGGGCCGTGACTTTACGGTTTATTCGTTAGTTAATGGGCGTGTTGTTTTTGAGAGCCATGGGAAATCTGGGAAATGTGTTAGTGTACATCCTATTACTGTAGGTATTTAGTGTATTGGGCAGGTATTTTTTGGAATAATATTTTGTATATTTTTCGTAGTGCGTAAGTTAGTTTTTTTGCGTGTAGGTCGTAGCTTATGTTGGTGAGATATGCATGTCTTTGTGTTGTCGTGAGGCAATGTTCCAGATTATACAGAGCTTCGCTAGGTATATTGAAGTTGATTTTTTTGTCTTGCAGCATGCTTTTAGAGAATTTTTTTGATGGTTTTGCGTAGTAGAAAATTTTGTCTCTTACTTTAATGGCAATAAACTTCTGGTACGATGTGTTTAAATTTTTTTTACATTCTTGAATGCATTTGGTTATTGCGATTACACTGTAAAAATCGGTCATAGTAATTAGCTCTTTTCTAAATTTAGTTTGTAGTGAGCTTACTGTTTGTGGTTTGGGTGTTTTAGTGTGTGAATGTAAGATGAGTTTTAAGGATAGAATTTCTTTTTTTTGAGGTGTTTTGAAATTTGCGTGATTCATATTTTTCTGTAAANTTTTTTTTACGTGAATACAATTGTTTTGTTTTTAAGATGCGCTATTGATATTGGTTTTATTGAATTTTTGTGAGTTGTTTTAAATATATGAACTAATCTAAAGTATGTTAAGCATTTGTTTATAAAAATGGAAGTAAGTGTATTGAAAATATTTGTTTTAGAAGATAGAAAAAGTATAAGCTTTTCTGCAAAAAAGTACTCTGTGCCTTGTGATGCACAATTTACTTTTTTTCCTACTCTGCAAGAGTTAAGAGATAACTTATCTTTTATGATTCCTGATTGTCTTATATTGAATGTGATTGTAACAGAAGATAAGCTTTATAGTTTTATAAAAGAGTTAAGGTTAGGTATATATACTAGATACATACCTATAATAATATTAACATCAAAAAGTTTAAGCCAAGATAGAATAATAGGTTACGATGCGGGGTGTGATGCTTATTTAAGTATGCCTTTTGATCCAGGGGAGTTATGTTCTCTTGTGAAAAATTTACTTAGACAGAAGCAGTTGCCCACTTTATTTATTATGGAGATGTGCTCGCTGATAAGGGAAATTAAGTCACTCGCTGTGGATAAGATAAGTTCAGCATCTTATCCTGTAACAAAAATTTTTTTTACTAGGCAAGAGGCAAATGTATTGAAGAAAATTATGGAGGGTAAAACGATTGCACAAATCCAAGAAGAGCTAAATACAAGTAGAAGAAATGTGGAAAAGTATTTGACACGTTTATATGATAAAAGTCAGATTAGTGGCCTTAAGGAGCTAAAATCTCTTCCTTGGGATAGTATATTAGTTAACTTAAAGGCGAACGACGGGAGTTGAACCCGCGAATACTGGAGCCACAATCCAGCGCCTTAACCACTTGGCTACGTTCACCGCTTTTAATTGTCTATAACCTGGGGCGGTAGGATTTGAACCTACGAATGGCGGAGTCAAAGTCCGATGCCTTACCTCTTGGCGACGCCCCAGATTAAATCTTATTATATGCGTTGGCTCGCTTAGTAATAAGGAGTGCAAGGAGGGATTTGAACCCGCGACACCGTAGTTCGTAGCCACGTGCTCTAATCCACTGAGCTACAAGCACTTTCTATAAAGTATAGCACAAATTGCAGTACATAAAATACCTATATTTAGAAATGTTAATTATGAGTAACCGCTTTGCATAGTGCAACTTATAGTTGGTACAATTTTATGTAACTTATTTAATACTAAATTATCAACATGAGCAAAACAATACTATACCAAGAAAATGCGAGGAGAGCATTGGAGCGTGGGATGGATATTTTGGCGGAAGCAGTGTCTGTAACTTTGGGCCCAAAAGGAAGAAATGTAGTTTTAGAACGAAAGTATGGGGCTCCGCAGATAGTAAATGATGGGGTTACCATAGCTAAAGAGATAGAGTTGGACGATCATATTGAAAATACTGGGGTTGCATTAATACGTCAAGCAGCTTCTAAGACGAATGATGTTGCTGGGGATGGTACAACCACAGCTACTGTTCTTGCTCATGCTATGGTAAAGCAGGGTCTTAAAAATGTTGCAGCTGGCGCGAATCCGATTGCTTTAAAAAAAGGTATAGAGAAAGCGACGCATTTTGTGATTAACCAAATTTCGGAATACTCTAGACCAGTTGAGGATACGCTATCGATAGCCCAAGTTGCTACAATCTCTGCGGGAAATGATGAGGAAGTTGGGAAAATGATAGCTAACGCCATTGATAAGGTTGGGAGAGAAGGAGTTATATCTTTAGAAGAAGGAAAATCTACTGTAACTGAATTGGAAATGACCGAAGGTATGTATTTTGATAAAGGTTATATTTCTCCGTATATGGTTGTAGATACGGAAAGAATGGAGGTTGTACAGGAAAATCCATATATTTTGCTTACAGATAAAAAAATAACATTGGTTCAGCAGGAACTAGTTCCTATATTAGAGTTGGCTACCAAAACTGGAAAACCTCTTCTTATAATTGCTGAGGATGTTGAAAAGGAAGCTTTGGCAACTCTAGTTGTTAATAAGATTAGAGGAGTAATTGATGTAGTTGCTGTAAGATCGCCAGGGTTTGGGGATAGGAGAAAGGCAATGCTAGAAGATATTTCAATACTTACTGGCGGTCAAGTTATTTCGGAGGATGCCGGTTTTAGCCTAGAAGCGCTGCAACTAAGTATGTTTGGTCAGGCTAAGCGAGCCATTATCACTAAGGATGGCACAACAATTATAGCAGAGGGTAATGATAAACAGATTAGATCGAGGTGTGAGCAAATTAGGCGGCAGATAGATTCTAGCGAGTCATCGTATGAGAAAGAGAAGCTTCAAGAGCGCTTGGCTAAGCTTGCAGGTGGCGTGGCTGTGATAAAAGTTGGAGCAGCAACTGAAACTGAAATGAAAGACAAGAAACTTAGACTTGAGGATGCTATCAATGCAACGAAAGCGGCAGTTGAAGAGGGCATTGTACCGGGTGGCGGAGCAACTTTAGTGCACATAATGGTGGATTTAGGACTGTGGGCGAAGAACCATTTAACTGATGAAGAACTTATTGGTGCTTTGATTGTGGAAAAGGCTCTTGCGTATCCCCTTAGGCGAATTGTAGAAAACGCGGGAGTTCATCCTTCCATAATTGTTGAAGAGGTGCGAAATTCTAATTTTAGTATAGGGTATAATGCCTTTACAGGAAAGATGGTAGATATGTTTGATGAAGGTATTATAGATCCAGCAAAAGTAACTAGATCTGCACTTCAGAATGCTGCCTCTATTGCGAGTATGATTTTAACAACTGAGTGTATAATTGTTGATAAGCAAGAGTGATATTTTTATACTTGGGAAAAGCTGATACTTCCGAATAAATTGCTTTGTAGTATGTTTTTTCCTACTAAGGTTTCAATTTTATTACTCGCGCGTTCTAGTAGATTAATTGCTTCAGTTTTGCTCTGTTGGCCAACAGTTCTTCCTTCAGTATCAAGGTAGCAGGTCGTTGGAATGCTCTTGAAACTTATGTATTTTAAATCCGAGTTAAGTTTGTGCCTGATTTTTTTTAGGTATGCGCAGCCTGGAGTGAAATTGATAGTTTCCATAAGTTTACGAAGGTTCTTACTTAAAGTGGGTTTATGCAAGTACTGTGAGAAAATTCTTGTTTTAGAAAAATTGGCGCTTTTACGTAAGAAGATCCGTGGACATAAGGTGTAAGATAACAATGGGTAAATTAAATCTATCCTGTATGCATGAGTTATGTGCTTCACTTTGATTTTGGTATTCATCTAAAAAAATTTCGAGGCAGTCTTCAAGTACACGATTGATGCATCGGGAAGAAGTCACTCTTTTCCAAGAAATTAGATGCAAGCTGCTTAGGAAGAACTTATGAAACGAGTTGTTATCCCTATGTAGGCTTCTCAGATTTTCTGAGTTTCCATTTTCATATACATGTAATAACTTTAATTTTATATTCATTTTAGGGTTCTGATTGTGGGTGTTTTCAATAAAGGATTTTGTTCAATTTTCTCGATGTATGCGTACACGCATAGTGGATTATTACTCCATAAGTTTATTAATATCTTCGTTATGTGAGGTGAAGAAATTATGGGAAGAGTAGTGGTTTGAATTTTACGGGTGCAGTGTGTCACGTTTTAAAGACTGGCATTGTTTTTTAGAATCGTATCACCACGACTTGGATCTGATTTTTTTTCCGAATGTATGGTTATCTACAGCCAAATTTCCGTAGGTGAGAGCGGTCCGGGTAGGATTTGGTTTATAGAGAGTTTGAGACTATATTGTTGAGTATAGAGATGATCCATTGCACGGCTAGGATGCCTAGAAGTGGGGAAAAATCTACACTTCCCATTTGAGGTGCTATGCCTCTGAAAAGAGTAAAATATGGCATTGTCATTCTCTGCAAGGTATAGAAAGGTTGCTCGCACCAGTCAATCATTGGGAACCATCCTAATGCTAGGCGAATTGTTAGGAGTATTACGTATAGGTTTGCGAAATCTAGAGAGAAGCTTGCTAGAAATGGGATAACTTTAGTCATATGAGAGTTGCATTATGAATATTGATATTAGAAAAGGTTTGGCATAATGGAGAATTTCACCAGTGTAGCTGATAGTATTTACAGTTTATATTGAGTTTGGGGTCAAATCTGTTTATTTTGCTGAGTAAAAATTAGGTCGTCTTGGAAGTGTGGTTCTATATTTTAATTTAGGTGGATCTCCCGATTTTTAGTAAAAGGTTTTGTACGACTGAAGTGGGTTTGGATCCTTGGGCTATTCTTACTATAGCTCTTTCTAAATTTACAGATAATTCTTTTGTTCTAGGGTTGTAAAACCCTAATTCTTCAATTGCTTTTCCGTCCCTTTTTGTTGTGCTTCTCATAACTACCAACCTGTAACTTGGCTGGCGTTTACGCCCACATTTTTTTAGCCTAAGCTTTAGCATTAAGTTAAATATAGTTTCTTTATAAAATTTTTTTTGTTATAGATACTGCACTATAGTATACCATGCCTTGCGTATCATTGAAAGCAAAGGGGAAACTACCAGTTGAATCCATAATGTCTTAAGCATTTCTTTGCTTGGCTTTTCTATTCCTAGCATGGGGTTAGGTAGTACAAATCTGCGCTTGTAGTTTTTTTCTAGAGCCTTGTCAACTTTTTTAATTTTTAATACGGGGTCAGATTGTATAAGTGTAGTCTTGCGCGTTTCTTGTGAAGTCTCATCGGTTTTCTCTTCGAAGTCATAGAATGTAGTGCTAGGTGTGCGTAATTTTTGGTGTTTTCTTAGAAGTTTTTCTAGGTCTATGGTATGCATATCTATTGTAATTACCATACCGATCATTTCGTCTGAGAGATTTGCAAGCTCCGTAAGGAGAAGTTTTTTACGATCTTCATTGTAGTTTTTCCCGTTTGGCTCTAGGTTTGGGGTGATTTCAAATTCGTCTTCTTCCTCGAAGTCGGTTGTCTCTGTTAGTCTGATTAGCATAGATTTAAGATCAGCACTATTTTCTGATTGAGAAAGGACGTCTTTTATTGTTTTAAAACGATTTTCGATTTTATTGAAATCCTTTTTTAGTTCTGCACGTCTGGAGTTGAATTTGGTCGAAAATTCTTCAAATTCAGTAGGATTAGATTCCGCTTCCTGTGCTCTTTTAGCTAAGTTTTCAGCGGACATAGCTGCTTCAAATTTGTCACACTTGGTAAAAGCTCCGAAGTGGAGTTGGATTTCTTTTGGATTTTTTGTGTTTTGTTGTGCTATAAGCTCTTCTTCAAGGCTTCTTAGCCCAGCGTTGGTGTCGTTAATTATGATGTCCATGTTGGAGAATGTGGTTTCTGCATATAAGGAGAGCTCTTTCCATGTAATTTTTTTTTCTAATTGGCTAGTAGTGCCTCGAAAAGCTTGGTTTAGATCTTCTGTAGTTAGTGGGGCGAAATAGTGTGATACAGTAAGCAGAGCCTTGATTTCTTTGCGTTGGGTCGCTGAAATAAACACTTGTTCCTCCATGTTTTTCATTGGGTCCGTGGCAGCTTGCAGTTCCTTTTTATCAAGTGGTTTGGATTGCACTGCTGTATTTGTTTTCAGATTGGTTTTAGATTTATTCAGATTATTTTCGCCACTTTCTGGCTGTGTACTTTCTTCTCTTTTTAGGATTGTAGAATCCTGTGTAGATTTTTCTCTTATTATCAGGCTAGGGCTGGAAATTTCGCTTGTATCAGGACTTCCATTTTCTAATTCCGCTGTATTTTCGCCAGTTTCTGGCTGTGTACTTTCTTCTCTTTTTAGGACTGTAGAATCTTGTGTAGATTTTCCTCTTACGGTCAGGCTAGGGCTGGAAATTTCGCTTGTATCAGGACTTCCATTTTCTAATTCCGCTGTATCTTTGTTCAGAGTATTTTCGTCAGTTTCTGGCTGTGTACTTTCTTCCCTCTTTAGGAGAGTAGAATCTTGTGTAGATTTTTCTCTTAGGGTCAGGCTAGGGCTGGAGCTTTCTATTGCAGTAGGACTTCCGTTCTCCAGTTCTATTGTATTGGTAGTGTCTAAGCTTGTTTCTGCACCAGTGTTACTACTTTCCAGTTGTACGTTAGAGTTTGTGTATTCAATCATTACAATTCCTATATTTGTCCCAGCTTGATCGAAAATCCCATTCATAGAATTGTTTACTTGAGTTAGTTTGTTAATACCGATTGCTAGTCCGTGGTGTCCCTTATTAATCTTGCTTGCTTTGTATTTTTTTTTGCATAGTGTTTTCCTACCCAAATTATTTTCGTCTTAAGACTAGTGTACACCTTATATACATTTTGTAAATAGAAAATTATGTAAATTTTTACATTTTTGAAAGTTTAAGTGGCCGTCAATTGAGGGATCTAGAACATCTTTTAACTGCTTCGAACCGGTTTTTTTTTGTAGAGCTCTAAGTGAGTTTTTTCCAATAAAAATGGAACCTATTTTAAAGGAAGTCTGATAGTCGTGTAAGTTGTATATTGTAAATTTAGGATCAATAAAGTACACTGAGTAGGTGTAATCTTAGCGTGTAATATTTAGTGTTGTATAGTCTAAAGAGCAACCATTATGGCTGTACCTAAAAAAAGAGTCTCAAGGTCAAAGAGGAAGTCTAGATTTGCAGGATGGCTGCGGAAATCTAATGCGTCTGCAAGAAGGGCCATCTCTTTGGGTAAATCGCTTAGTAGCAAAAATTGTAAGAAATTATCTAGTCTGTGAAGGTGCTTTTGTATATTTTACTAAAAGAGTCGCTAGGTTATACTATACGTGGAAAAATTTTACTCCTTAGGTAGGATTCGAACCTACGACCAATCGATTAACAGTCGAACGCTCTACCACTGAGCTACTAAGGATTTGCATCACTTGTATCATTATATCATAAAAATTGATGCTAAGGGTGTGTTTTTCAAATGGATTTGTGATATAATTTCTCTATAGCGAATAGCAGGTGTGGCGGAATTGGTAGACGCGCTAGATTTAGGTTCTAGTAAGTTTTCTTGTGAGAGTTCGAGTCTCTCCTCCTGTATATATTTTTTTAGGGATAGGGTTATTCATTGTTGATCACGCGTTTTACTTGCGCCAGATCGTGTATGGGAAGATATGCCTTTCAGTTTTTTTATTTTAGGGAAATTGTGTTTCTTCCTTTAGATCGTCTGGAGTTTAGTACTTTTCTTCCGCCTTCTGTTTTCATTCTTGCCCTAAATCCTGATGTTCGTGCCTTCTTTAGTTTTGTGCCGCATAGGGTTCTTTTAACCATAATATTTGTGTATGCAGGTAATGTTATGCATCCTTGAGACAAATGCGTATAGTACTTGTCTTTGAGGTTTGTTTTTTATTTTGTAATGTTAGATTTGGAGCCGAATACTAAATATACTATCCTGCGTTTAATTTTGTTAGCCATAGAAAGGAAAAGTGTATGAGATTCATTTTTATACTCAATAAGTGGGTCTTTTTGTCCGTAACTTCTCCATCCTACATTTTCTCTTAGCAAGGATGTATTTTGGAGATGGTCTTTCCAATTATCATCTATTTCTTTCATCAAGAAAAAGCATTCTATTTTATTCATTAGTCCATCATCTATTAGATCCATATATTTTTTTCTAAGGTTATAAATTGTTCGAATGTATTTCGAAATTGCTGCTCCTACGCTTTTTTTATTCTCCTTCAAGAAGGTGGATTGCTCTATACATAGGTCAGCTTTTAGTAAATTTTTGATTTGATTTGCTAAAGCGGTGCGCCTCTCTAGAGAAAAATCTCTTTTTTTATAGAACTCGTTTATGTAATTAGAGATTAATTGTTCTGCGTAATGCATTATCCATTTTTTTAAAAAAATGGATTCAAGAATTTTTCTTCGCTCGAAGTAAATAGTTTTCCTTTGATCGTTGAGGATTTCGTCGTATTCGAATGTTTTGATCCTGGAGTAGTAGTGGTAGTCTTCTATTTTTTTTTGGATTGAGTGCAATTGGTTACTTAGGATTTTGGTTTCTATGGGTGCTGTTGGTTCTGCGTATAGCGAATTCAGTAAGTGTTTCAATAAATCATTTCCGAACATGCGGAATATTTCATCTTCCAAGCTTAGGAAAAATCTAGAAGATCCTGGGTCGCCTTGCCTTCCAGCTCTCCCGCGAAGTTGATTATCTATTCGTTTAGAGATGTGTAACTCGGTTCCTATTACATGTAGTCCACCTAAAGAGATAATTTTTTCCCGTTTTTTTAAGACTTTTTTTTGAGTCTTTTCTAGTAAGAAAAAATAAGCAGCTCTAAGAATTAATAGATCATGGTCGGTAACTTCGTCTGGCTCGGATATGATGGATAAGTATGCGTTAAGTTCGTTTTCTTTGTAGGTGGTTTGTTTTAAGTTTCTTTTAAACTTACTTAGTCTATTCGAGTTATTTAATTTGTAGCAGCTCTGCTCGTTGTTAGACCTGGTAGAATGTAATACATTTTTTAGGGTGCATTTTGTTATGTGAGATGCATTACCTCCAAGGAGGATATCTGTACCTCTGCCTGCCATATTGGTTGCAATGGTGATTGATGCTATTTCGCCAGCTTGCGAGACGATTTCTGCTTCTCGCTCGACGTTTTCTGGTTTAGCATTCAGTAAGTTGTGTTTTATACCCCGGTCCTTTAGTAAGGAAGATAGGAGTTCTGATTTTTTAATGTTTGTTGTTCCAACTAGGACTGGTCGTCCGTAAGAATGAATGCGTAGGCATTCGGAAATTACTGCTTCCCATTTTGCGCCTTCTGTTTGGTATATTAAGTTTGTATAATCTTTTCGCAGCATTTTTTTATGAGTTGGTATACAAACGACATCTAATCCGTAAATGTCCGATAACTCTGTTTCTTCTGATTTGGCTGTACCACTCATTCCAGAGAGTTTAGGGTACATTAAAAAAAAGTTTTGGTACGTTATGGATGCTAGTGTATTGCTTTCACTGCGTACCGGAACATTCTCCTTAACTTCAAGAGCTTGGTGCAGTCCATCGCTCCATCTTCTTCCTCCCATTGCGCGTCCAGTAAATTGGTCTATGATCACTACTTCTTTTTGCGTTACTATGTAATGAACGTTTTTAAAGAAGAATTCTTTGGCTTTTAGTGCATTGAATACGTATGGGGCCCATGGGTCACTAGCTTTGTATAGATTTTCCTCTTTTAAGAATTTTTCTGCTTCAAGTGATCCTTCTTCTGTGAAAATTATGCCGTTTGTTCTGTCATCAGTTTGATAGTGAAAGCCTCGCGTTAAAGTTTTAGCTAGTAGGTCAGCTTTAATGTATTTTGTTGTGTTTTGCTTTGCGGCATTTCCGGCTATAATTAAAGGAGTTTTTGCTTCATCAATTAAGATTGAGTCAGCTTCATCTAGGATTCCGAAGTGGAATGGTCGTTGAACTATGCTTAATAAGGAGGTTGCCAGGTTATCTTTTAGGTAGTCAAAACCAAGGTCAGCGTTAGTTATGTAAGTGATATCTTTTAGATAAGCTTCTCTTTTTTCATGGTGAGGCATGTTTCGGTCCACTACGCCTACGCTTAGTCCTAAAAATTCATGTACGCGTCCTGCGCATCTTGCGTCTCTAGATGCTAAATAGCTATTTACTGTAATTACATGTACGCCTTTTCCGTATAAAGCGTTTGTGTATGTAGGTAGAATGGAGGCCAAAGTTTTTCCTTCTCCTGTTGCCATCTCAGCGATTTTGCCCTCATGTAGAACTAAACCTCCAACGATCTGAGTGTCAAATTGTCTGAGCTTTAGTACTCTGAATGAAGCTTCTCTGGCTACAGCGAATGCCTCATCTAGTATGGAATTTAAAGTTTCTCCTGCTGATAGCCTTTGCAGGAAATCAGTAGTTTTTGTTTGAAGTTCTGCGTCACTTAAGGTTTTAAGTTTTTCTTCAAATATATTTATTTTACTCACTCTGTGAAAATAATAAGAAGCGTCGTTTGCACTCAGCATTCCGAAAATGCTCTGAAACATATTTTTAAGTTTTTGTACTTTCGGTAATTAGTTCGATATTATCATACGGATAGCCGCGAGATAGCTTTACGAGTCCCATTTTTTCTCCGAGCTGTAGAAGTGCGCGGACTGGTGCTTTGTCACGAAATGAGGAAGATTTTCTTACTTCACTTGAGACTGTTTTTTTTGCGCGGTTTGCGATTTTCATCGCGAATTCGTATTTATTAGATGATTTGGATCGTATTTTATCAGTTAAGCATATTATTTTCAGTGTCCTCATTTCTAAGTCTAGTTTTTTCATACGTTTTACTTAACTCCCTAATTTAAATGCTTCTATGAAGAAGCCATATAATACTCCTATTTTAATATCATTTAATAATACAACAAAATATTTTATTTTGTGACTTTGGTAGTTTTTGGGTAATATCATTATTAACTTTTTTATTGTGTAGGTTCTTTTACTTATGATCTCGAGAAAAGTCACGATAATTCCAGAGATTAGCATGCCCCAGTCTCCTGTTTGCCCTAAAGTAGTGGATAAGGTCGTAGCTATGAAACATCCGAAAAGAATAAGTATGAAATTTATTAGGAGCTGTATTAGTTGATGTGCGAATTGTTGCTTTCTCATACATATTAATTTATTTTTCTATTCTTGATGGGTTTGATTTGCTCTGGGCATAGTGTTATCAGGCATCCAATTTTATAGCCTATTATGCTGTATGTAAAAGTGTACAATAACTTGGTATTGTCTTAGGACTATGTAATTTGTGGGAGGTTGATCCATATAATGGTTGTTGTGTCTGAGAATATTTTTTGCCGGGGTCAACGTAATTTGTTTTATATTTTGGTGAAATTTTTATGAGTATGTGTGTTAGGTATGGTTGAGGATTATCTTGATTAGGGTAAGCATTATTTTATTGTTACTTTAGCTCCAGCTTCTTCCAGTTGTTTTTTTGCAGCTTGTACTTCATCTTTTGTGACATTTTCTTTGATATTTTTTGGAGTGGACTCGACTAAGTCTTTCGCTTCTTTGAGTCCTAGCCCTGTTAGAGTTCTAACTACTTTTAAAATTGCGATTTTTTTGTCTGCTGGCACTCCTTCAAGCACGAGATTGAACTCAGTTTTTTCTTCGCTTTCTTGTAGTTTTTGGGTAGCAGGTGCAGAGATTGCGGCTATTGTGTTTGTAGGCAAACAAGCGCTTACGTTGAATGTAGTTTCTATCTGTTTTATTAGTTCAGCAGTTTCTACTAAGGTCAAAGATTTTAGTTGTTCGAGAACTTCATTAACTTTTGTAGTCATATTTATTATAAGTGTATTTGCTCGTGAATTAATTAAGATGGTTTTTTTATTTTTGTAACTGGTTAGATTTTTGGAAGCCGCTTATGTCAATGGGTATTGATGGGCCCATTGTGCTGCATATGTGAAAGCTTTTCCAGTATTTTCCCTTCGCTCCGCGGGGTCTGTTTTTTTCTATAGATTCTTTGATTGCTTCTAAGTTAGTGAGCAGTTCAGTTTCTGGAAAATTAGCTTTTCCAAATGGTACGTGTACTATTCCGCACTTGTCGGCTCTGTATTCTAACTTTCCCATTCTGAATTCTTTAATAGTACTTCGCACATCTTGTGTTACTGTTCCTGACTTAGGTGATGGCATGAGTCCTCTTGGCCCAAGAATTTTTCCTAATTTCGCAACAGCGGGCATCATGTCAGGCGTAGCTATTAGTTTATCAAATTGTATTATTCCTTTCATTATTTCTTGTATTAAGTCTTCTGATCCAGCCACGTCTGCGCCTGCGCTCATGGACTCTTTTACATGGTTTTCATGTGTTATTACTCCTATTCTTATTTTTTTTCCTGTTCCATTTGGTAGCGTAGTGCTTGATCTTAATTGCTGATCTGCGTGCTTGGTATCTAACTTAAGGCTTATGTGTGCTTCTGCGGTCTCTGCGAACTTGGCAGTAGCCGTCTGTTTTAACACATTGATGGCTTCTATAGGTTTATATTGTTTTTTTTCGATTCTCCCTTGTATTTCTCTTGTTCTTTTCGATATTTTTCCCATGGTGTTACGGTTTACTCTTTTATTGTTATTCCCATGTTCTTTGCTGTTCCAGAAATGGTTTTGATTGCTGATTCTTTTGATTTCGCATTGAGGTCGGGCATTTTTTCTTCCGCGATTTCTTCTAGTTGTTTTTTTGTTACGAACCCAACTTTTTTCTTTTTTGGTTCTCCGGATCCTTTTTGGATTCCTGCAGCTTTAGTTAACAGTACAGAAGCGGGAGGTGTTTTTAATATGAATGTGTAGCTTTTATCCTCGTAGATTGTGATTTCGACGGGTATAATAAGCCCTACTTTTTCTGAAGTTTTTGCATTATATTCTTTGCAAAAAGCGACTATGTTTACTCCACGCTGTCCCAACGCTGGTCCAATAGGTGGGGCAGGAGTAGCTTTTCCAGCGTTTAAGGCTAGCTTGACTATTGCAGTGATTTTTTTTGCCATGTTTTAGTGGGTGATTTTCATTAGAGTTTTGTATGCACAACGATATTGATATGATAATAATCTTATTATAGTGGATTTGTATATTTTTTGTATCTAGAAACACGCCCTGAAGGACTTGAACCTTCGGCACCAGGTTTTGGAGACCTGTGTTCTACCGTCTGAACTAAAGGCGTTATCCGGTTACAGGAGAAGAAGGGATTCGAACCCTTGTTAGAGTAAACCCTAACCAACCTTTCCAAGGTTGTGCTTTAAACCACTCAACCACTTCTCCTTTTAAATAGTAGTTAGAAATAATAAGTTTGCGTATGCCAAGAACCAGGATTGAACTGGCGACACATAGATTTTCAGTCTACTGCTCTACCAACTGAGCTATCTCGGCTACATTACACCGTATATTAATACGGTAATACAAATTTTTTAGTATGTATAGAGTGTTTTCTATTTTTTTAGAGTTTGATTAGCGAGAACTATTATAAAGCAGCAGTCTTTCCTTTTCCTGTAGTAAGAACGTGTACTTTTCCGTGCCGATCGGTGTCCATTATTGCTGTATCGCCTTCTTTCACTTTTCCAGCTAAGTATTCTTCTGAGAGTGTGTCTTCAAGAAGTCTCATAACTGCTCTTCTAAGGGGTCGTGCTCCGTAAACTGGGTTGTATCCTTCGTTTATTAAATGGTCTTTAAATCTAGATGTCACTTTTAATTGAATTCCTTTCGCAGATATTCTGTTAAACACTTCCTTTAGCATTATGTCTGCAATTCTTCCAACTTCATTTTTCGTTAGTTGTCTGAATACTATGATTTCGTCTAGTCGGTTTAGAAATTCTGGTCTAAAATATTCTTTTAGTTCATCATTTACTAGGGTTTTTACTTTTGCATAGTAGGCTTCCCTGGTTTCTTTATGGTCAAAGCCTAGTCCATTCATTTTCTGAACGCTTTTTGATCCCACGTTTGAGGTTAGGATGAGTAAAGTGTTTTTGAAGTCTATGGTTCTTCCTTTTGAATCTGTAAGTCTCCCATCTTCTAGTATTTGTAGAAGTAGATTAAATATGTCTGGATGTCCTTTTTCAATTTCATCAAACAGCACAACTGTGTAGGGGCGTCTTCTGACCGCTTCTGTAAGTTGTCCTCCCTCGCTATACCCTATATAGCCCGGTGGTGATCCAATAAGTTTTGATGTGGTATGTTTTTCCATGTATTCTGACATATCAAGTCTTACCATTGCTTCTTCTGATCCAAAGAAGTATGAGGCTAAGGCTTTAGTTAGCTCTGTTTTTCCAACTCCGGTTGGCCCTGAAAAGATGAAACTTGCAATGGGTCTATTTGGATTTTTCATCCCCACTCTTGCTCTTTTGATTGCTTTAGCTACAGCCGTCACAGCTTCATCTTGCCCAATGATTCTACTGTGAAGTGTTTCCTCCATTTGCAGAAGTTTTTCAGTTTCGGTTCGTGTCATTTTTTGCACAGGTATGCCTGTCCAGGATGCTACAATTTGTGCAATGTCTTCTTCAGTTACGACTGATATTTCTGGCGCAGGCACCCACTCTCCTTTGTTTGCTTGGATAACAGCTGCCATTTGTGCCCTTATTTCGGTCTCTCGATCCCTAAGGTTTGCGGCAGAGTGAAAATCTTCCATTCTTACAAAGTCATCTTTTTGTGTCAGTATTTCCCTGAGTTCTTTATCTAATTCTTTAGCTGCTGGAGGAATTTGAGAATGCAGCAGTCGAACTCTGGACCCAGCTTCGTCTAGTAGGTCGATGGCTTTGTCTGGAAGAAACCTGTCGGCTATGTACTGATCTGCGAATGTAGCGGCAGCAGAGATGGCTTCGTCTGAAATTACTAGTTTATGATGTTTTTCGTATTTGTCTCGAAGTCCAAAAAGTATTTCCACAGTTTGGGTTACACTTGGTTCGTTTACTATTACTGGCTGAAATCTTCTTTCTAAGGCTGGATCTTTTTCTATGTGCTTTCTAAACTCTTCCAACGTTGTTGCTCCTATGCACTGCATTTCTCCTCTGGCAAGGGCAGGTTTTAATATGTTGGCAGCATCAATTGCGCCTTCGGCAGCTCCGGCGCCTATTAGGGTGTGAACTTCATCTATAACTAATATGACGTTATTTGTGGCTTTTATCTCGTCAATTACTCTTTTTAGCCTTTCTTCAAATTCTCCCCTGTATTTTGTTCCTGCCACTAAAAGTCCTATGTCTAAAGTTACAACTTTTTTATCTTCTAGGATATCTGGAACATCTTTGTATACAATTCTTTGAGCTAGCCCCTCAGCTACTGCTGTTTTTCCTACGCCCGGCTCCCCAATTAATATTGGATTGTTTTTTGATCTTCGCCCTAATATTTGAATTACTCGTTCTATTTCTTTGAACCTTCCTATTACAGGATCAAGTTTCCCGTCTGCAGCTTTTTGCGTTAAGTCAGTTCCATATTCATCCAATGTTGGTATTCTTCCTCTGCTTTGTGCCCCGCCGATTAATAATTCAATTTGGTCTCCTAAAAATCTAAATATTTCAGTTCTTATATCGGTTAAGTCTAGTTCTAAGCTTTCAAGGACTTGGGTAGCGACGCCGTCTTCGTCTTCTAGTAACCCTAGTAGGATATGTTCTGTTCCAATGTAGTTGTGTCCTAGCATTCTCGATTCTTCTAAAGCGGATTCTAAGACTTTTTTCGCTCTTGGCGTAAAAGGGATGTCCACTGCTGACATTCCGGCTCCTCTTCCAACAAGTTTTTCAACTTCTGCACGCGCGTCTTTTATAGTGATGCCCATAGACTTTAGTACTTTGGCTGCAACTCCAGTGCCTTCTACAATTATTCCTAATAAGAGTTGCTCTGTGCCGACGAAGTTGTGGTTCATACGTCTGGCTTCCTCTTGTGCTAGCATTATGACTTTGATAGATTTTTCTGTAAAACGGTCGAACATTTTTCGTATATTTTGGATTTATCTCTGATTAACTTTGTTAGGTTGATCATATGAGCCGGCCAGGGGTCTCATTAATCACTGCAATTTTTGGCGTATCTTAGGTGTATACTTGAATCGGTATGGATGTACTTTTTAGTATTTTCGGTATATACTTAAGTTGTAATAGAAAACGTTTATGCTATTAAATATTATAGAAGAGTTAAAAGCTGCCTTTTTGGTGCCTGCTTTAGTTAAGGTTAGGGTTGGCGATACAGTTAAGATTTTAGTGTCATGGAGTGAGGGGCCAAAAGAGAAGTCTCACTCTGTAGAAGGATTGGTCGTGGCAATCAAACATTCTGGATTAGATAAGACTGTGACTTTAAGACGTATAATTCATGGTGTTGGGGTTGACCGTGTGTATTTTTTAAGTTCTCCTAGGTTGAAAAGTGTTGAAGTTGTTGCAACTTCTAAAGTTCGCAGGTCAAAATTATATTATTTAAGATCTAAGTTTGGAAAGGATGCGCGTCTCCCACAAAAATTTAGTTAGCGCTTATAATACAAGGTTTATGTTGTCTTTGGTTAAGTTGCATAGGGTCGATGCCCGAGCGGTTAAAGGGGGCGGATTGTAAATCCGCTGGTTTACCTACGTTGGTTCGAATCCAACTCGTCCCAGTGTTGAAATTAGACTCCTAGCATTTGAGAATTACTTTTTCCAGGTGCTACCATTGGATAACAGTTTGTATCTGGTATGACGTGAATATCTATTAGTATTGGCCCATCATATTTGGCAGCTGTTGAGATGGAAGTTTCAAGTTCTTCTCTAGTTTTTACCATCATGCCTTTTATTCCATATGATTCTGCGATTCTGACAAAATTTGGCGCTCCTTTTTCCATGTTTGAGTGTGAGTAGCGTTCGCCATAGAATGCTTGTTGCCATTGGCGTACCATACCTTGCCAACGGTTATTTAATAGTACTATTTTGATTGGAAGACCGTATTGGGCAACAGTCCCTAGTTCTTGTATGTTCATTTGGAAACTTGCGTCTCCAGAAATGCATATTACTTGAGAGTTTGGGTGAGCTACTTGTACTCCAACTGCAGATGGTAATCCATACCCCATTGTTCCAAGCCCAGCGCTCGTTACCCAATGTCGTTGGTAAGTTTTAATAAATTGRGCTGCCCACATTTGGTGTTGTCCAACGTCTGTTGTCCAATAGGCGTCTGGTGAAGTTCTTCCTATCTCGTAAATAACTTCTTGTGGTGATAGGCTTTGTGAGTTTCTAGGAAGAAGCAGTGGGTATTCGTTGCGCCATCTGTTTAATCTCTTTCTCCAAGGTTGAGTCTGCTCATGGTTTATTTTGTCAGCTTTTTTCAGGACGTTTAGTAATTGTTGTAAAACTTCTTTTACTTCCCCAACTATCCCAATTTGTGGGATCCTATTTTTTCCGATTTCTGCCGGGTCAATGTCTATGTGAACTACTTGAGCGTGTGAGGCGAATTCATCTAATTTTCCTGTGACTCTATCGTCAAATCTTGCGCCTAAGGCAAGTAGAAGGTCGCATTCGCTTACGGCATAGTTTGCGTATACAGTTCCGTGCATTCCTAACATGCCAAGTGAAAGTGGGCTTGTTTCGTCTATAATTCCTTTTCCCATTAGGGTTGTAGCAACAGGTATCTGAAGAAGTTGGGATAATTCCGCTACTTCTTGATGGGATTCCGATATTATTGCTCCTCCTCCTATGTAAAGAAGTGGCTGGTTTGCCTGTAATATAAGATTTGCTGCTTGCTCAATGCGTCTAATATCTTGTTTTGGGCTTGCCGGGCATCCAAGTAATGTTACATTCCCGGGTTCCACGGGCGTATAATCAATTTGTTCTAATCCTACGTCTTTTGGAACGTCTATTAATACGGGCCCTGGTCTTCCGTATTTTGCAATGAAAAAAGAAGCTGCTACGATTCTAGACATTTGTGTTGTGTCTCTTACTACATAGGAATGTTTCACAACTGGTAGGGTTATTCCGAATATATCAACTTCTTGGAATGCATCCGTACCTATAAACGATCTGCTAACTTGGCCAGTTATGACAACTAATGGCACTGAGTCCATGTGCGCAGTTGCGATGCCTGTAACAAGATTAGTGGCTCCTGGCCCTGAGGTTCCAAAGCATACGCCGACTCTTCCTGTGGATCTTGAGTATGCGTCAGCGGCATGTGTTGCCCCTTGTTCATGTCGTACAAGTAAGTGTTCTATGAATCCTTCTTTTTCCCAAGCATATAGCTCGTCGTAGATTGGAAGTATAGCGCCTCCTGGGTATCCAAAGACGTGTTTTACATTATGACGTACTAAGCTGTCTATGAGTGCGAATGCGCCAGTTGTTTCTCTTTTCCTTATGGCTGACGTGGTCATGTTGGTAGAAATTAAGTTTCTGTTTTTGAGTATTTATATGTTTATGAATTAGTACCAGATGCGCCAAAGATAATGGTGTAGTGTATTTAGATGCTTTCATTGTATTATGCCCGAATTGCTCATGGGGATGCATAGCGATACTTTAGGCAGGCATTGTAAAAATTTTTCCTAAGAAAAGATATTTTTCATTTGTTCTATAATGCTATAATATTAACTTATAAAAATGTAGATTTACATACAGATGGGTCATTAAATTATTAGCTGTTCCTTGCTTTGGTGTCGTTGCCGTGCTAATATTATACTTATAGAAAGGCTTAGTGGCTCAGTGGTTAGAGCAGGGGATTCATAAGCCCAAGGTCACAGGTTCAACTCCTGTCTAAGCTAATGCAATTTTGTATAGTGTATTGGTATGTTTTCGTTTATTTTTGTGGATGGAGAGGTGGCTGAGTGGTTTAAAGCGCTAGATTGCTAATCTAGTATATGAATGCTTCGTATCGAGAGTTCAAATCTCTTCTTCTCCTAAATTTGTGTTTGGGGCTGTAGTTCAATTGGTTAGAGCGCCGCTCTGTCACGGCGGAAGTTGCGGGTTCAAGGCCCGTCAGTCCCGTTTTTCTTCTAGCGTTTATTGGCTTGATTTTTTTGCGTGAGTTTTATATAATGTACATAAAGTGTCATGAGTGTTTTTTCTTTTGTGTTTGCTGCGTATCTGAGTTTTTTGCTATGATCTTTTCAGTTTGTAGCTAACTTTAAGCTAGGTTAGGTTACGAGTAGTATAGTTTGGAATGTACCTGGTTGCGCTTTTGCTATGCGCATTGGTTTTTATAGTGTTGAATATCTTTTTTGCGTATTATAAACATTGGAGGCGTTTTTTATGGCGACGTACAAAATTAAGTTGACAGGAGATGGCATTGATACTACTGTTGTGTGTCCAGATGATCAGTACATTTTGGATGCTGCTGAGGAACAAAATGTTGATTTGCCATATTCATGTCGTGCTGGAGCTTGCTCTACTTGCGCTGGGAAAATTTTATCAGGTACTGTGGATCAATCTGACCAATCTTTCTTAGATGATGGGCAGATTGCTGCTGGATTTGTGTTGATGTGTGTTGCGTATCCAACATCTAACGTTTCTATAGTTACTCATCAAGAAGGGTCTCTTTATTAAAAAAAAGAAAGTGGCACGACGTGCCACTTTCTTTTTTTTCTTTTACGTGTCTATTTTTAGGTGCACTGATGGAGGTAAGTCAAGCTTTATTAATGACTGTATTGTTTCTGCTGGTGGGTTGTGAAGATAAATAACTTTTTTGTGAGTTCGAGTTTCGAAGTGTTCTCTTGAATCTTTGTTAACATGTGGTGAGCGCAGTACGCAATAGATTCTCCTTTTGGTTGGAAGAGATATTGGTCCTGTGCTGGAGCAACCTGTCCTATAGCTTACATTAATAATCTGCTCGCACGACTTTTTTAGTGCAGAGATTTCGTAACTCTTTAAAATAAGTTTTAGTTTGTCTGGGTTCATATGCATAGGTTGTAGTTCTACTTTATTCCAGGATTTGAGATACAATTCCGGCACCAACAGTCTTTCCTCCTTCCCGTATTGCAAATCTCATCCCTTTTTCTATAGCTATTGGGTGTATTAGTTGTGCTGTCATTTTTATTCTGTCTCCAGGCATAACCATTTCAGCTGCAGATCCATCGTCTCCTGTAAATTTGGTTATGGTTCCAGTAACGTCTGTAGTTCTAACGTAAAATTGTGGTCTATAGCCTGTGAAGAACGGAGTGTGCCTTCCACCTTCTTCTTTTGTTAGGACATAGACTTCTCCTTCAAATTTTGTATGTGGAGTTATGGAGCCAGGTTTTGAGAGCACCATTCCTCTCTCTATGTCCACTTTTTGTATTCCCCTTAGCAGTATTCCAACGTTATCCCCTGCTATAGCTTCCTCCAAGCTTTTTTGGAACATTTCTAGCCCTGTTATTGTGGTTGTCCTAGTTTCTCTCAGGCCAACTATTTCTATAGTTTCGCCTAGTTTTACTTTTCCTCTTTCTATTCTTCCAGTCGCTACAGTTCCTCTCCCTGTTATAGAGAATACATCTTCAACTGCCATTAGGAAGTTTTTATCAATCTCACGTTCTGGTGTCGGGATGTATGCATCAATTTTATCCATCAGGTTATAGATAGTGTCTACCCATTTATCTTCCCCTCTAGTTAACTTTGGTTTTTTTGTCAGGGCTTCTAATGCGAGTAATGCGGAGCCAGATACGAATGGTATTTTATCGCCAGGAAAATCATATTTTGAGAGTAGTTCCTGAATTTCGAGTTGTACAAGTTCAAGTAACTCCGAGTCGTCTACCATATCCACTTTGTTTAAAAACACTACGACATGAGGAACTCCTACTTGTTTTGCTAAGAGTATATGTTCTCTGGTTTGTGGCATGGGCCCGTCAGCTGCTGAGCAAACTAATATGGCCCCATCCATTTGTGCAGCGCCAGTAATCATATTCTTAACATAATCGGCATGTCCTGGGCAATCTACATGCGCGTAATGTCGTTTTTCTGTTTCGTATTCGATATGAGCTGTGTTTATTGTAATACCTCTGGCTCTTTCTTCGGGGGCAGAATCAATTTCATCGAATTTTTTTGTGATTCCTGTATAAATTGCTAGCGTAGCTGAAATGGCAGCTGTTAGAGTAGTTTTTCCATGGTCTACGTGACCGATAGTTCCTATGTTTACGTGTGGTTTTGATCTTTCAAATTTAGCTCTCGCCATATTATTTTTTTGTTGTGTTTAGAGTTTGAGTGTTGAGCAGTCTCGTTGCTTTTGTGTGTGTTTGTTTAAAGCTTCTGAAAGTTGTAGTGTGCAAATGCTTTGTTGGCTTCAGCCATTTTATGTGTTTCTTCTTTTCTCTTTATTGAGTTACCTAGTTCATTCGAGGAATCGATAATTTCATTTGCTAATTTTGTAGCCATTTTCTTTCCTGGCCTTTCTCTGGAAAATTTTGTGATCCATTTTAACGCTAGATAAGTTCCCCTAAAGGCTCTTACTTCTATAGGTACTTGGCACGTGGATCCACCTACTCTTTTTGCTTTTACTTCAATGAGAGGGGTCACTTTTTTTACGGCGTCTTCAAATATCTGTAATGGTTCTTGACCAGTTTTTTCTCCAATGAGGTTGAGTGCATCGTATATTATTCGTTGTGCTAATCTTTTCTTTCCACCGATAATTATTTTTGTGGACAGCATACTTATAAGCCTACTATTGTAGACAGGGTCTGGCGAAGGTAATTCTCTCTTTTTGGGTACGTGTCTAGACATGACTATTTTTTGTCTTTTTGTATTGGTGTAATGTTTTTCTATTTAGGTTTTTTTGATCCGTATTTGGAACGGCTTTGTTTTCTATTTTTTACTCCAGATGCATCAAGAGTTCCTCTGATAATATGGTATCTTACCCCTGGAAGGTCTTTGGTACGTCCTCCACGTATCAAAACTACTGAGTGCTCTTGTATGTTGTGCCCTATGCCAGGTATATACGCAGTAACTTCGAACCCTGAAGTTAATTTAACTCTAGCTACTTTCCTTAGGGCTGAGTTTGGCTTTTTTGGTGTAGTTGTGTAAACTCTAGTACATACGCCCCTTCTTTGGGGGCATCCTTTTAATGCAGATGATTTTGTTTTTTTTCTTACGTGTAATCTTTCTAGGCTAATAAGTTGTTGTATTGTAGGCATCTTAGCGATTATGGTTGAATAGCCAACTCTGTGTTGGGTGAGAACTTGTATTTTTTTAGAAATTTCTCAACTCGACCTTCTGTGTCTATAAGTCTTTGAGATTTTGTGTAAAAAGGGTGATTCCCAGACCATATGTCAACAGTTATTTTTGGCTGAGTGGAGCTTGTTGTCATTATAAAAGCTCCATTGCAGTAAACTTTACTTTCTTTGTGCCATTTCGGGTGGATATTTTTTTTTGGCATGATGCGATCTATTAAATTAATAAATTTAGCGTTTAGAAAACTGAGGAGCCTTCCTTGCTTTTTTAAGCCCATATTTTTTGCGCTCTTTTTGTCTTGGGTCTGTTGTGAGGTATTTTTCGAATTTTAAGGCATTGCTGTGATTACTATGTATTTTACCTAAAGCTTTGGATAAAGCTAATTGTATAGCTTCCGCTTGCCCAGTTAGTCCCCCTCCTCTAGCGTTTACTAATACATCGTACATGTTATCTAAGTTTAGAACTCGTAGAGGATTGTTAATAGTTTGCAAGTAGTTTGGATTAAACTGTAAGTATAATGCACTAGCAATGTTATTAATTGTGAACTTCCCAGTCCCCGGGGAAACAATCACTCTTGCCGTAGAATTTTTTCTTCGTCCTGTTCCCAGATAGAGATTAGTTTTCATAAACAGTATGGCTTAATTGAAATTTATGGTGTTAATTTTTCTAGTTTCTTGTGAGTGTGTGGGTGATGTGAGTCTTTGTAAATTTCTAGTTTTGTAAAAAGCTTTCGCCCGTAAGGGTTTTTTGGAAGCATTCGTTTGACAGATTGTTCGATAGTATAGAATGGAGAAAGATGGGTTATTTCTTCGAAAGTTTTTACATGGAAACCTCCAGGACGACCTGTATGCCTGCAGTAGAGTTTGTGGAGCTTTTTTTTTCCCGTTACTTTCACCATTTTTGCGTTTACAACGATCACTCTTTGCTGCGCGCAATAGCCTGGCGTATACAGTATGTTATTTTTTCCGAGCAGAGTTTGTGCTATCTTTGTTGAAATGCGCCCAAGGGTTTGTTCTTGTGCATCAATTATAAACCATTGAGGGTGAGCTATGCTTTGCTTAGGAAAGATAGTTTTGTTCATATTAGGGAGGTAATAAGTGTAGTTTTCTTCAAAATTTTTTCTTAGGTAAAGTGAGTCCGACTATGTTTTTTAGAGCTTGCGTAACCTCTTCACAACATTTTTTCCCAAAATTTTTTATCTCCAAAAGTTCTTCTTGCGAGCGTGTAAGTAGATCCTCAGTATAATCTATATTAATCTGCTTCAAGCAGTTATAGGCGCGAACAGAAAGCTTTAGGTCTTCTATTGGAAGGTTCTTCACTTCAGGTTCTTTGTCTGCAGGGAAATCTTCTTCATCAGTCAAATGAATGCGTTGTATAGGAGCTAGAATATCAGTTAAGACAGTTGCTGCCTGCATAAGTGATTCTTCCGGTGTTAAGCTCCCATTTGTCCAGATCTCGAGGGTTAGCTTTTCTTCAGCTATGGGAAAATCTGTATTAATTTCTTCTATTGTGTAGTTTACTTTGTTTACAGGCATGAAGACTGCATCCAACTCAAGAGAATCTTTGCCAGAATCAAGAGATTGTCTATTTACCAGTTTATACCCTCGTCCTGCAGAAATTGAAACTTCAATTTCTAGAACATTTGAGTCGCATATGGTTGCAATGTATTGGCTTGGGTCTACTGCTTTAACGAAGGATGGAAGTTCGAAGTCAGAAGCTGTCACAATACATGGCCCTTGTACTTTCAATCTTGCTATTCCAGCATCTTTACTAGAACCTTTTAAAACAATTTTTTTGAGATTGAGTAATATTTCCAGAACATCTTCTCTAGTTCCTGGTATTTCTGAAAATTCGTGCACGGATCCTGAAACCCTAGCTGAGGTTATGGCTATTCCTTCTAAATCGGATAACAAGACCCTTCGTAAGGCATTTCCAATTGTAAGTCCTTGTCCAAGTTTAAGCGGCTGGAAAGTAAACCTCCCATAATAACTTGTGTTAGTATAGGTCTCTGACTCTATGTATTTTATCTCTAGTGTACCCATACAAATCTTATTATATTCTTCTTTTTTTAGGTGGCCGGCAACCATTATGTGGTGTGGAAGTTACATCATGTATTAATTTAATTTCTAATCCTGTAGTTTTTAATGCTCGTATAGCTGCTTCCCTTCCTGCGCCTGGTCCATCAACAAATACTTCTATTTCTTTTAATCCTTTGCTGATGACGCTCTTTGCTGCGTTTTCAGCTGCAACTTGGGCTCCGAATGGAGTGCTTTTTTTCGCCCCTTTGAATCCTACAGAGCCTGCCGAAGACCATGCTATTGTGTCTCCTAAAAGGTTTGTAATCGTGATGATTGTGTTATTAAATGTAGATTGTACATGTGCAACTCCTTTTGGGTGTACTTTCTTGTCTCTTTTTGATGAGGTCCTCTTTGTAACTGCTATCATTTCTATGAAAAATTATTTGATGATTTTCTTTTTACCAGCAACTGTTTTTTTGACACCTTTTCTGGTTCTAGCGTTTGTTCGTGTTCGTTGTCCTCTCACTGGTAAGTTTAATGTGTGGCGTTTACCACGCGTACAGTTTATTTCAATTAATCTTTTTATGCTAATAGATTCTATTCTTTTTATTGCTCCCTCTACTAAATAGTGTTTATCAATGGTTTCTTTTATACTTGATACATCATGATCTGTCAAATCTCTACATCTGACATTTGGATCTACATTGGATTTTGCTAAAATGAGCTGGGAAGTAGACAACCCAATCCCGTACATGTAAGTTAGTGCAATTTCAACTCTTTTGTTTTTTGGAAGGTCTACGCCTGCAATTCTAGTCACAATATTTGTTTCTTGTTAAGTAGTGTAAAAAAATTATTTTCGCTTCATTTTTGCGCCTCCTTGGCGAACTTTAAGCCTAGGGTCTGATTTGCTTATGACATAGAGTCTTCCGCGTCTTCGTACAATTTGGCAATCTTTACTTCTATGCTTTAAATTTCCGATGGAACTTACTACTTTCATATTTTGTTCATTTAACACTTAAGATAGTTTATCACAGAATTAATTCATTAGTTCTGAGTAATTTTTTGAATGCAGAAGAGCTCGTATTTGTTCGCGTGTTTGTAAGATTATTCCTGTTGAAATTAACAATGAAGCGGGCCCGAAAGTTCTGAACATTGTTGTTTCTAGGGTTATTTCAATAATTAAAGGCATGCATGCAATACATGCTAAAAGAATAGACCCTAAGAGTATAAAGTTTTGCAGTTTTGTTCTTAGGAAAAAAGTGGTATCTTTTCCAGGTCTTACACCCTGTATACTAGTTTCCATTTTTTGCAGATTCTTTGAAATTTCGTCAGGTTTGACAATTAGAAGACCATGAGAATAGCTAAATCCCACGACTAACAAAAAATAAACAACTATAGATATTATTTTCTGAAAAGTCACTAAAGGCATAAAATTTGTCAAGAGCCACATAAACCTATTATTTGTTGATCTGCATAATGAAGTGATTAAGTTTAACGACGTAGATGCTAGAACTATAGGTGTGACTCCAGCATGATTTACTTTAAAGGGTATATGGTTAGCACTAGTGTTAATTTTGTTTTTTGTTAACTGTTTGGAAGAAATCAAAAGGATTTTGTTTGTACCTTCATGGATTATTGCTACTCCTGCCATCATTGTTAAAAATAGAAACCCAAGTGTAATATTCTTTAATATGTTAGTATTTTTTACATAAGGTATTACTTCGTGTTGTAACAGTCTTGGTACATGAGATACTATGCCTACAAATATTAATAAAGAAGGTCCATCTCCAATTCCTTTTTCAGTAATTTGTTCCGAAATCCACAAGTTCAACATAAACCCTGCGGATAAACTTAGGCATGTTCCTAATATAAATGCAGATCCTGGTTTAATAGCGTATGTTTTAAGCCACAAAGATAATCCAAAACTTTGAATGATTGCCAAGACTAATGCGAGATGTCTTGTGATTTGTGCCAATTTTCTTCTTCCGCATTCTCCTTCTTCTTTCTGCAGGTTTTGCAGGAAGGGTATCAGGTTTGCCACTAACTGTATGAAAATGGATGCATTTATATGAGGAACAATCCCTAGTGCAAAAAGCCCTACGAAGGTAAGCCCATGGCCGGAGAATGTTATTACATTCTGTAATGCAGAATTATAGCGATTGATACTATAAAAGCTTTCATAGTCTATTCCTGGTAAGGGTATAAACATGCCCAACCTTGAAAGTATCAATAATCCCAATGTTATGACATATTTTTCTAAGAGCTCATCCATAAATTGATTTGAGAAAGAAAGTGGAATCTAAAAGATACCTTTTATGAAAATTGAATCTTGACAACATAGACTTTGAGTCTGCATTCATGTGCTAGTAGAAGTACGAATTTGTTTAATTTCCACAATCGTCTTTACTTTTGACAGTGCATCTACTGTTGCATGCGCATTATTCAGAAGGTTGCTTGAGCCAAGGCGTTTTGCTAAAACATTTCGTACACCAGCTAAACGCAAAATCATTCCTAATGAACCTCCTGCTGTAACACCTGACCCAGGAGAAGATGGACGAATTATGACACTGGCCGCTCCTGCTTTTCCCATTGTCATGTGAGGAATGGAATCGCTACGAGAAATTGGAATTGTCAATATGTGTTTTTTAGCATCTGCACCTGCTTTTTTTACAGCACTTGCGACGTCATTGGCCTTTCCTAAGCCAACTCCCACCGAGCCTTTTCGGTTTCCAATAATCATTACAACACGAAAGCTAAGTTTTTTTCCTCCCTTGACAACTTTTGTAACTCTGTTCACTTGTAGAATTTTTTCTTGCCATTCCGAGTTTTTCCAGTGTGATTTAGCAATTCTCTTCTGTTTAAGCATAGATGTTGTAAATATACGTTCTAAAATTGCAGCCCTTTTTCCTTAGCCGCTTCTGCTAAAGCTTTGACCCTACCGTGATATAATTTTCCTCCTCTATCGAACACAACCTTTGTTATATTTTCCTTAAGGGACTTCTCTGCTAAACTATGTCCAACCAGAATAGAAGCTTTGCACGTGGATGCTGAAACACCTGGAGGAAGCAGATGCTTCTCTAATGTGGAACTTGCTACAAGAGTTTTTTTCTTAGTATCGTCTATAAGTTGCGCATAGATATGGTTGTTTGAGCGAAACACTGATAAACGGGGCTTATCCCATGTTCCATGTAACTTATATCGACCTTTATAAGAATACTTACCTACCGATTTTTTTTTTATTTCTTTACTCATGTTTATTTTTTTCCGGCTTTTCCTATTTTTTTCCGAATATGTTCTCCTTGATACCTTATACCTTTACCTTTGTAAGGTTCAGGCGGTTTTACAAGACGGATAGTTGCCGCCATATGCCCCACAAGTTCTTTATCTATACCTAATACGCTAATATTAGTATTATTTTCAATAGCTATCTGAATACCCAAAGGCAGCTTCAAAAAAACTTGGTGACTATAACCTACACTTAAAATAAGGGTATTATTATCTAGATGAGCTTTATACCCCACCCCTTGCAACTCAAGTTTCTTTTTGAAACCAGAAGAGACGCCCACAATCATATTGATGATAAGACCTCTGTAGGTTCCGCATAATTCCACACTATTTTTAACATGCGGTGTGGAACAGAGTTGTAAAGATCTTCCAAACGCTGCTATTGTTACACCTGCAGGGATTTGCCTAGAAAGTTCTCCTTTAGGCCCTTTTATTTTTATCTTATTTTCATTAACCGAGAAATCTATCTTATCAGGGATAGCTACCTCGAGTTTGCTTATTCTAGACATATTGTATAAAAATATAGGTCTTCAACAAATATAACACAAGATTTCACCCCCCAAGCCCAGGTGACGAGCCTTATGATCACTCATAACGCCCTTAGAGGTCGAAACAATAGCAATCCCAATACCGCCTAAAACTTTAGGCAACTCTTTTCGATTTGCATATACTCGCAACCCTGGCTTACTCACCCTTTTTATTATAGATAGAATAGGTGATTTACCAATTTTTCCATATATTAAGGACAGTAGCAACCATGATGTAGCATCCTCCTCCTTAATTTCCTCAACGCGACTTATGAACTTTTCCTCTAACAATATAGAAGCTATATTGCGTGTCATTTTCGTAGAAGGGACCTGCGCTACGGAGCGCTTAGCTAAATTAGCATTGCGAATACGCGTAAGCATGTCTGAAATTGTATCGTTACTCATATGAAACTTTTTCTCAATATAATAAATTAAGCGATTACAAATCATTAAAAGGCATCCCCAAACATTTCAACAACATTGCACCTTCTTGTTGAGTAGAAGCCGTTGTAACAATTGAAATGTTCAATCCTCTAGTATGATCAACCTTATCATAATCTATTTCGGGGAAAATTAGCTGTTCCTTTATGCCAAAGTTGTAGTTTCCATGACCATCAAATCCTGTAATACTGACACCTTTAAAATCTCTGATCCTTGGAAGAGCTAAATGTATAAGGCGTTGCAGGAAAGAGAACATCAGCTCTTTCCTGAGCGTCACCATGATACCTACTGGCATACCTTCTCGTATTTTGAATCCTGCAACAGATTTTTTAGCTTTTGTTATAACAGGATGTTGACCGGTGATAAGCTCAAATTCATGTACACTAGTATCCAAAGATTTATTATTTTTTGAAGCTTCGCCAAGACCACGGTTAAGAGTGATTTTTATTAGCTTAGGCACTTGGTGTGGGTTTTTATATTTAAAAAGACTCGTTAACTCCTGAATTACGTGCTGCTTGTAGTAGTTTCTTAAATTCTCAGTCATAGTTTTTCGTGAACGCAATGATTGCTCAATAAAAAGGGTTCTTTACCAACTCCTCGAAATAGTGTAATAAGCTTAAGGATTTTTTGTACAAGAAGGATTGTAAAGAACAACATTAGACCTGTGAATAGGTGCTTCTATTACTACAATAGTGCCATGCTCAGCCCCTTTAGATCTGATATGCTTTTTCTTGAGATTAAGGCCTTTTACAAAAAGCAAATCCTTCTCTTTAATTACCTTCAAAACTTCACCTATGGCTCCTTTATTTTTGCCAGAAATAATCTTAACTGAAGCCCCTTTTTTCAAAGACAATTGCATACCTTTCATACAACCTCCTGTGCCAAAGAAATAATCTTGCTAAAATTGGCTTCCCTAAGCTCACGAGCAATAGGACCAAAAACTCTAGTACCTCTTGGATTATTTTCTTTGTTTATAATAACAACAGCGTTGTCATCAAAGCTAATGTGCATCCCATCTTCTCTTCGCACTGATTTCTTCACCCTAACTACAACGGCCCGCACAATGTCAGACCTCTTTATCGGCATGTTAGGAGAAGCATCTTTGACCACGCCTATTATAATATCACCAAGGCTTGCATGTTTTTTATTTCCTCCTAAAACCTTTATACACATAACCTTTTTTGGCCCACTATTATCTGCAACATTTAATAAAGTTTGGGTTTGAATCATGATCTGTTAATCTCCACAGTTAAAGCTATTGGTATTAAACGTTTTTTGCTTCACAAATGCAAGTATCCACCGTTTAGTTTTACTTAATGGCTTAGACTCATTTATTGTGACTAAATCCCCAATGCTACAAATATTAGTTTCATCATGTACTTTATACAGTTTTGTCTTACATACAATTTTTCCATACTTTCCGTGAGTCCCTCGACTTACTACAGAAACTACAGCAGTTTTATCCATCTTATTGCTCACAACTACACCGGTTCTCTCTTTTATTGGCATAAAAATATTAGTAAGATAGGGCTCTCTTCGAAAGAAGGGTCAGTAATTGGGCCACCCTCCGTTTATTGACTTTAAATAAATGTGGCTTCAAAGATTTACGGGTAATTTTATTTGATCTTAAATTGAAAAGATCCTTTTTTACAGACAACAGCTCAAAATAAATCATCTCATCAGTAAGTTTTTGTAAATCCTTAAAGTCTGTGAATAGCATGGTATAAACTAATTTTTAGAAATAAATTTTGTTTTTATAGGAAGCTTGTAGGATGCATTCTTTAAAGCCTCATACGCCATCACTTGGGATACACCATTTATCTCAAACAATACTTGGCCAGGCTTGACAACAGCTACCCAATAATCCGGTGATCCTTTTCCGGACCCCATACGAGTTTCTGGAGGCTTTGACGATATAGACTTATCAGGAAAGATCCTTATCCATAATCTGCCTGTCTTTTTTACGTATCGTGCTATAGTTCTCCTAGTCGCCTCAATTTGACGAGAGGTCAACCATACTGGTCCTAAAGACTGTAAGCCAAAATCACCAAAAATAACCCCGTTTTCGCTGACAATAGTTCCACCTAACCTGCCTCTGTGAGGCTTACGGAACTTGACTTTTTTAGGATAAAGCATATGTATTATAAAAAATCAAATTTTTATGAACCAAAAATAGGCGCAACTGTAAACTCTCTTCTAAAGATCCATACTTTCACTCCAAGGACACCATAATTGGTGTGTGCCTCTTTTGCAGCATAATTAATATCAGCGTATAAAGTTTGCAACGGAACCCTACCTTCGCGCTTCCACTCACTCCGTGAGATTTCTGCGCCCCCCAACCTGCCAGATATCTGAACTTTAATACCTTTCGCTCCTGCTTTTCTTGCTCTTCGAATAGCTTGTTGCATAACCTTCCTAAATGATATCCGTTTCTCAAGCTGCTGAGAAATAAAAGTTGCAAGTAGATATGCATCCAAGTCAGGATGAAGTAGAGCTAGGACATGAACCCGAAAACATGCATCGTTGGCACCTAGATTTCTCAAATACTCTTTTATTTCCTTAATAGCAGCTTGTGAATTAGCCATAAGAGCATTTGGACGAGATGCGTACAAATATAGATCTATATAAGTCAATCTTCTATGTATTTCTATCGTAGATATCCCAGCATCAAGAAACCTTGAAGAAAAATATTTTCTCAGTAAAAAATCTTCCTTCAGATAAGAAGGATAATTACCTTTATCAGCAACCCAGGAAGATCTGTGCCTATAAACAACACCTAACCTAAAGCCAAGCGGATGTACTTTCTGTCCCATAGTTTTATTTTTCTATTCGTGACAATTGCAAACTTATATGTGAGAACCTCTTTCGTACTGTATAAGCTCTACCTTGAGCCCTTGGCCTAAGTCTTTTCAAAGACGGACCCGAATCAACGTACACTTCCGAGACATACAACACAGATTTTTTCACACCATCATTGTTTTCAGCATTGCTACCAGCAGAATGGAGCAAGGATAATACAGGCTTACAAGCACTATACGGCATAAACTCCAAAATAATCAGTGCTTCTGAATACGACTTCCCTCGAATCTGATTTACTACTCTTCTAATCTTATTTGGAGCCACTCTAATATACTTAGCTACTGCTTTTGACATAATGATTACTTTTTCACTTTTTTATCTCCTTTAATATGAGATCTAAACACTCTGGTTGGGGAAAATTCACCAAGCTTATGCCCAATCATTTGATCTCTTATAAAAACTGGCACATGCTGTTTACCATTATAAACCGCAACAGTGTGACCCACCATTGTAGGAATTATGGTGCAAGCCCTAGACCAGGTCTTCAAAATAACTTTTTTCCCACCCAAGTTTAAGCGTTCAATTCTACCTATAAGACGGCTATTAATGAAAGGACCTTTTGATAAAGAACGAGTCATACGCAAATAAAAAAGTACTAATTAAACTTATTAACCTTTAATTTATAGTCGTAGGTGAAAAGCTTCACTTCCTACGACGAACGATATAAAAATCGCTGTATCTAGTCTTTGAACGGGTTCTAATTCCAAGAGACGGTTTTCCCCATGGAGTCACAGGTCTTGACCTACCTATGGGGGAGCGTCCTTCACCACCTCCATGAGGGTGATCGCAAGGATTCATAGCACTTCCTCTAACCGTAGGTCGTAACCCCAACCACCTATTCTTTCCAGCTTTACCAATGACTATATTGAAAAAATCCTCATTGCCCAAGCAACCAACCGTAGCATAACATCTGACGGAGATTAGGCGAATTTCAGTCGATGGCAAACGAACCGTCGCAAAGCGCTCATCTTTAGCCACAAGTTGGGCAGAAACACCCGCTGACCTCACCAATTGTCCACCACGCCCAGGAGTAAGCTCAATATTATGAATGGAAGTACCTAGAGGAATAAATTTAAGAGGTAAAGCACTGCCAACCCTTACCGGAGCATCCTCCCCCGAAACAACAACATCACCCTTACACAATGATTTCGGACACAAAATGTATCTTTTTTCACCATCTAAATAGTGAATTAAGGCAATACGAACATTTCTATTTGGGTCGTATTGAATAGATGCTACTTTCCCTTGTACATCTTTTTTATTTCTTTTAAAGTCTATCCACCGGTAACGTTTTTTATGTCCACCCGATCTGTGCCTGATCGTTATTGTTCCAGAATTATTTCTTCCAGAACACACATGTATTTTTCCCAATAATTTTTTCTCTGGAAGAACCTTAGAAAGATCTGAAAAATCTGAGCATGACCGATTGCGCATACCTGAAGTGCACGGATTATAAATATTTATAGGCATACTTGTATCTCATTGCAAAATTTAAGAGTCCGCAAACAAACTAATAGAGTTCCCAGGAGCTAACGTGACTATTATCTTTTTATAAGAAGGTTTACGCCCTGAAAACTTCCCTATTTGCCTACACTTAGGGGAACGATTACAACTGTTTACAGAAGAAACACGGACTGCAAACAAAAATTCAACAGCTCTTTTAGCCTCAAGTTTATGTAGTCTTTTATCTACTAAAAAACAGTACTGTCGCAACTTTAAAAGTTCTGTACTCTTATCACTTAGGATGGGATATTTAATAAAATCAATATGCTTCAAAAGTTTCATGATACATCAGACTAATAAAAATTCAGGAAGAGCTTCCTCAGCAATAAGAATAGAGTCTGCTAAAAAGATATCTCGCAAAGTCAAAGTTTTCCTAGACCCGATAGTTATTTTTTCAACATTCCTGCATGAAGAATACAAAGTTTCCGTCGCTTTAGGCACTAAAATCAAAATTCTTTTCGATAATAGACTTGGATCAAAGCTACTTAAAAGCCCTAAGAAAGCCTTTGTACGAGGCTGCGCAATACTACTAACGAAATTTCTCACAATCACAATCTTATACGAACAGGCATATAATCCTGTGAAGATCGCAAGCTGTCTTTCTTTAAAATTAATCTTCTTGTTATATACTGTAGGTTTAGGCCCAAATACCACACCACCACCTTTCCACAAAGGTGATACAGACGAACCTGCCCTTGCTCTCCCAGTTCCTTTTTGTTTCCAAGGCTTCCTACCTCCCCCTCGAACTTCAGCCCTAGTCTTAGAGCACGCTGTTTTACACCTCTGATTCTTATTCTGAATAGTCAATATACGGTGGAAAAAAAATTTAGAGACCTCTGCGCAAGTTTTTAAATTCAATGTAATCGTTGGTTGCTGCGAAAGCGCGTCACGAAAATCTCGAACGTCACAGCAAATCTGTTTAACAATAGTCATTAATCCTCCTCAAAATTAGTTTCCTAGCTACGACTTAGTCCCTAAAATACGTAAAAGAGATCCTTTTTTACCTGGAACAGATCCTTTAAGAACTAAAAAATTATTTTCTAAACTGACAAAAACCACACGAAGATTTTTGATTGTTACTTTTTTTCCACCAAGCCTACCAGCCATACGTTTACCAGGAAAAACTCTCCCCGGGGTAGTACCCATCCCAATAGATCCAGGCTCTCTGTGATTTTTAGAACCATGAGTCATAGGACCACGGGTAAAATGATGACGTTTAACTGTTCCAGAAAACCCCTTTCCTACAGATTTTCCCGCTACAGACACTCTATCTCCAACAGAAAACTTACTAACAGTAACTTCCTGACCCAGAAGATTTTCATCTGGGGAATCAACGCGGAACTCTCGAAGATACCTAACAGCTTGAGAATTAGATATCTTTAAATGACCTAGTTCAGGTTTTGAAAGAGAAGCTTTGGCTACTGAAAAATAACCAAGTTGAATAGAAGAATAACCCTCTTTTGGCACAGTTTTAACTTGTGTAACAATGCAGGGACCAACTTTTACAATTGTACCTGGAATAGCTACGCCAGAAGGATCAAACACATTTGTCATTCCCACTTTTGTCCCTAATATACCGAAATTCATACACATTTAAAAAAGAAACAAGAATTTAGTAGAGACCTAAATTTTACAACAACAAACAAAAAAGCCCACTCTATATAGACTACTCCCCAAAGCCTTTATTTTCAACCAAAAGCTTCGAAGGTTCGGTAATTGTATTTTACAAAATTATAATTCTATAATATCATTAAAATGTATTTTTAATGCAAACATTTAAAAGCGTATGAAAAAAATAGTCGGAATAGACCTTGGAACAACAAACTCAGTCGTGGCAGTTATGGAAGGCGGCAAGCCTACTGTGATACCTAATGCAGAAGGGTTCAGAACAACACCTTCCATAGTCGCTTACACAAAAAACGGAGAGCGTTTAGTTGGCCAAATAGCCAAAAGACAAGCTGTAATCAACCCAGATAACACATTTTACTCCGTAAAGCGATTCATAGGGAGAAAATCAGAAGAAGTCTCTGAAGAACTAAAACAGGTCTCCTATATAGTAAAAACGGACTCACAAGGAAATATAAAACTAGAATGTCCAATCCTAAAACGTGACTTCGCTGCAGAAGAGTTGTCTGCAGAAGTACTACGAAAATTAGTTGACGACGCAAGCGTGTACCTAGGAGAACAAGTAAAGCAAGCGGTAATCACTGTACCTGCGTACTTTAACGATTCACAACGTCAAGCAACAAAAGATTCAGGAAAAATAGCAGGATTGGAAGTTCTACGAATTATAAATGAACCTACAGCAGCATCCTTAGCTTATGGCCTAGATAAAAAAAGCAATGAAACAATACTAGTGTTCGATTTAGGAGGAGGAACCTTTGACGTATCTGTATTAGAAGTAGGCGAGGGGGTATTCGAGGTCCTGTCAACGGCTGGGGACACACATTTGGGAGGAGACGACTTCGATGACAAAGTCGTTAAGTGGCTTCTGCAGGAATTCAAAAACGAGCAAGGTGTAGACCTAACTAATGACCGCCAAGCACTACAAAGACTTACAGAAGCTTCTGAAAAAGCAAAAGTTGAACTTTCAAGTCTGACACAAGTAGAAATAAATTTGCCTTTTATTACTGCAACTAATACCGGACCTAAGCACCTGCAAAAAGTCTTAACGAGAAAAAGCTTCGAAGAAATCTGCTCAACACTAATCAATAGAGTAAAAATTCCAATAGAGAATGCTCTAAAAGACGCAAAGCTAGATTCCAAAAAAATCGACGAAATCGTACTTGTAGGTGGATCCAGCAGAATACCTGCTGTGAAAGAATTAGTAAAAAAACTCCTAGGAAAAGAACTTAACCAAACCGTAAACCCAGATGAGGTAGTTGCCGTTGGAGCCGCAGTGCAAGCTGGAGTACTAGCAGGAGAAGTTAAAGATCTACTATTACTAGATGTAACTCCACTATCCCTAGGGGTAGAAACATTAGGCGGAGTTACAACTAGAATAATTGCGCGAAACACAACTATACCTACAAAGAAATCTGAAGTCTTCTCAACAGCCGTAGATAATCAACCTAATGTAGAAATCCATGTACTACAAGGAGAAAGAGAATTCGCAAAAGATAATAAAAGCCTTGGAACTTTTAAGCTAGAAGGAATATTACCTGCACCTAGAGGAATACCACAGATCGAAGTCACATTTGACATAGACGCAAACGGAATTTTATCTGTTACTGCTAAAGACAAAGGAAGTGGAAAAGAGCAATCTATCACAATCTCAGGTTCTTCCACTCTTCCAACTGAAGAAGTTGAAAGAATGGTGCAAGAATCTCAACAGACAGCCGCACAAGACAAAGAGAAAAGAGAAAAAATTGATCTAAAAAACCAAGCAGACTCTTTATGCTACCAAGCAGAAAAACAAGTATCAGAACTAGGAGACAGTCTCTCCCTATCAGATAAAAACAAGCTTACTGACCTAGTAGGAAAACTTAGAGAAGCTATAGGTTCAGACTCATATGAACAAATAAGAATTTTAAATAAAAACATCCAAGATTCGTTAATGGACATAGGAAAAAAAATATACTCTGGCAAAGATCACGGAAAAAGCCAAGCATATAACGGAAATGAAGATGGTTCAGTTATAGATACAAATTACTCAGAAACTAATTAAGACCAACTTATAACAGAACCACTGCAGAAAATAGCAAAATCATCGATATAGATCACAAAAAAATCACGTTACATACTCCTCAAAACTGCAAAAACAGTGCAGAGCGCCTAAAACAAAGGCGTATAAAAGGCAAAACTAAACAGCCAATTTCCCTTTAATAAAATCAACAGCTTGTTGAAGGTTAGAAATTTGCTCAGCAGTCTCATCGGGAATTTCTATATTAAAAGCGTCCTCAATAGCCATTACTAATTCCACCGTATCAAGAGAGTCTGCGCCCAGATCATTAGCAAAGTTAGCTTCAGCAGTAACTTGTTTTCTTTCTACTCCAAGTTGTTCAGAAATAATCCCTTGTACCTTATCAAAAATTTCCTGTTCGTTCATAAAAAAGTATAATGTGTTATAAATGACATAAACCACGCCCTGAATTATGGAGCAAGTATAAAAGCCCACCGAGCAAGGTCAGTAATTAAAAATACTAACACAATATAAGAATATACGTAGAGCAATATACTACAAGCAATAAAAAACTAACTTGAAACACTGACTAATGCATAAAAAATGTTAAAAGCAAAATTGTGTTATAATGAAGATTAATTAATCATTCGCAACTACCATGGCAAGAAAAAGTATATTAGAACGTGAAAAAAAACGCAGGCATTTAGTCGCTATATACTCCAATAAAAGAGAGAAAATAAAAGAACAGATAAAAAAACACACGCTTGTAACGGAAAAAATAAAATTAAACGCAGAATTTCAATTAATACCACGAAATGCATTTCCTTCTAGACTAAAAAATAGATGTTGGGTAACAGGTCGAGGTAGGGGATACTACAGGGACTTTGGATTAGCAAGGCATTCGCTTCGAGAAATGGCACACGCTGGGTTACTACCAGGTGTAACTAAATCCAGCTGGTAATTCCTACAAAAAATGCACGTATAAGAAGCAAACTTCATACCAAATGTGCTATCCTGAATTAGAGAAAATTTGCGAGTGTAGCTCAGTGGTAGAGCACAACCTTGCCAAGGTTGTGGCCGCGCGTTCAAATCGCGTCACTCGCTTAACAAAAATACACTCTCGCTAAAGGAGAGAGTGGGATTCGAACCCACGGAAGTTGCAAAACCTCTTCTGATTTCAAATCAAACGCATTAAACCGAGCTCTGCCATCTCTCCATAACACAAAAATACTCGCGGGAAGTGGATTTGAACCACTGACCTCCGGGTTATGAGCCCGACAAGCTACCAGGCTGCTCTATCCCGCACAACCAGATGTAATATTTTTACTCTACAGCGCTACACATAAAGTAACAGATTACATTGAAAAAAGCAAGTAGCACCAACTATAAATCAATACAATTCAAAGCACTTAAGACAAAATACAAGACACATGCTACACAAGTTACATGGTATAAAAAAGCATCTAATTTTTTTCTGGATATAAAAAACTCCCCACGAGACATAACAGCATCATTCTTAGGTTGCCAACAAAGGACAACTAGTATAAGAAAAGAAGATGAAAGAAGCCACAGTAAATACAGCATGAATATTAACAACTTTACCTACACAGGAAAAATTTTACAAAAGAAAAACCACAACCTGCAGAACTTGTACAACTGACAAGAAAATCTTAGGCCTCCTTAATAAGGAAAATACATAAAACAAAACTTATGTAAACTTTTCACCAAACAAGCACGAATATATTTAAAATATCATTATACTACATAATAAACCCTGCAACGCAATAAACCATAACGAACGCATTGCAACTATAAAACATATCACTTAAATGGTAACGAACTTAGCAACACAGTTAAAAGAAGGCACAGCTAAATCGCATAGCTTAGTGGAAAATATAAAGTTCATAAAGATGTTCATAAGTGGAGTTCTAACTAAGACCTCCTACAGAAAACTATTAGCAAACTTGTACTTCATCTACTCATCACTGGAAAACGAAATAGATAAACACAACTCTAATCCTCTAATAGGCCCAATCAATTTTCAAACACTACACAGAAAAAAAAGCCTAGAAAAAGACTTAAAATATTACTATGGAGAAAACTGGAAATCCTTGATAAAACCTAGCAAAGCAACCCTGATCTATACGCAACGAATTGAAAAAATATCTGCCCACAAACCAGAGCTACTAATAGCTCACGCATATACAAGATACTTAGGAGACCTATCAGGAGGACAATTGTTAAAAAAAATTACAAAAAAGAGTTTACAGCTTCAAGAAGAGGGAGCCGGACTGGACTTTTACAACTTCAAAAACATAGAAAACCTGCAAGAGTTCAAGAAAATTTACAAAGATGCATTAAATTCATTACAGCTAGATAGAGATTGCACAAACTCAATAATAGCTGAAGCAAACACAGCTTTTAAATTAAATATGAGCATATTCCAAGAATTCAGCGTAAGCACCTCACAACTTATAATAATGCTAATAAAAAATTTGGCGCTCTCATTTTTGGGAAGAGAAAACAGCTAACCATAAAAATTTACATCTCATGAGCAAACTAAAAACAAGACACTCTGCGAAAAAACGGTTTCACCAAACCACAAACCAAAACTTTATGCGGAAAAAAGCATTCAAAAACCACTTTTTAGAAAAAAAATCATCGCAACGAAAAAGAAGATTATCTCTGCATTCAAGAACTTCAAGCCACCACGCAAAAACTCTACACAAAATGATCCCATACATCTAAGTAATAAACCCCTTAATATATGACAAGAACAAAACGAGGAAATATTGCAAGAAAAAGACGAAAATCAATACTAACAGCAGCAAAAGGTTTTAGAGGCTCCCACTCAAAATTATTTAGAATAGCAAATCAACAGGTCATGAAATCACTGCAGTACTCTTACATAGGAAGGAAAAGACGTAAGAGAGAGTTTCGCAGTCTATGGATAACTAGAATCAATGCAGCTGTCAGAAACCATGGATTAACATACAGCTCTTTTATCAGCGAGCTGAAAAACCACAACATAGGACTAAACAGAAAAATGCTGTGCCAAATGGCAATAAAAGATAGCGAAGGATTCAACAAACTGATACACATAACAAAACATTAATCTGACAAAAACAACAATCATTCACTACTCACATACTTAAGCGAGGAACCTTAACTATCGAAATTTCTTCAGTGAAAAGCACAACACAAACTCCTAAACCATAAAGAAAAATCACAACAAAGGACATTAAAATTTGAGTGATAGGATCAACCGACGGAGTTAACACGCCAGAAGCAACCACTGAAAGAAAGAAAAACCACCGCCACTTCAAAATCATTTGAAGGCTTGAAAAAACATGAAACGTGCTAAAAACCATCTGAAACACAGGGAGCTGGAAAACCAACCCACTGTTTAACAGCGTCACAAAAATGAATCCAGAATACTTATCAAAAGACCAGAGTGGCTCAACTACGCCCAAACCATAGTTAGCAAAAAAAATCATCGCAGTAGGAACCAAAACAAAAAAACCAAATAAAATACCGCTCACAAACAAAACTAACACACTAAAAGCAAAAAAGATAGCGGCTCTCTGCTGAAACTTCGCCATACCAGGGGAAATGAAAACCACTGTTTGATGAACCACACAAGGCACTACCAGCATCACGCCTACATACAAACAAATTTTCAGTGAAGTAAGTAAACATTCACCAGGAGCAAATTGAAGAAATTTTATCCCTGGAGACAAACTTTGCAACAAAATTACAAATAAACTCGAGTTACAAATACATCCTATAAAAAATAGAAACAAAACACTTAATGTCCAGAAAAGCCTTTGCCTGAACTCAACGCAATGGCTACGCAGATTCATCTGCGCATCGTTCTGACGAATATCCAACAGATATGAAAAATTTCTCTCCATTAAAAAATTAAAAAAAGACAATCACGTTACAAAAAAAACCAATAAAAAATACACATAATTAAAAATGACATTCGCTATTGATGGGAACAAGAAAATAAAGAACTATCCCCAAACATCCATCCACCTCGCCATATCAATATCTGACATCCCATCAATTATAAGTTGAACCCGATTATCTTCAACTTCCAGAATGCCACCAATCACAGGAACCGAAAACCATTCAGCACTAAAACGCAACCTAATCATACCCTTACCAATAACTGACACTAATGGAGCATGATCACTCAAAACAGTGAGACTACCAATCATAAGTGGAACTACCAACTCCTCAAGGCACATATTAAAAACCACATTATCCAAAACAAATACTCTCACATGCAAAAGAAGGCTCATATACCTTTTAAAAAGACGCTTTACGAATAACTTCATCAATATTACCAGAGAGGTAAAACGCCTGCTCTGGAACCATATCTAATTGGCCATTTAAAATCATATCAAAACCTTTGATAGTTTCATGCAAAGAAACGTACCTCCCGGGAGAGCCTGTGAAAGCCTCGGCAACAAAGAATGGCTGAGAAAGAAAACGCTCAATTTTCCTAGCTCGACCGGCAATAACCCGATCCTCCTCCGATAATTCCTCTAAACCAAGGATTGCAATAATATCCTGAAGTTCTTTATACCGCTGCAATGTATACCTAACACGCTGAGCAGTTTCATAATGCAAACCACTTACAATGCCAGGCTGTAGCATAGATGAACTCGATTCCAAAGGGTCCACAGATGGATAAATTCCCTTAGCTGCTAACACCCTAGAAAGAACAGTTGTAGCATCCAAATGGGAAAAAGTAGTCGCAGGAGCAGGGTCAGTCAAATCATCCGCAGGCACATATACAGCTTGAATAGAAGTAATGGATCCTTCCTTAGTTGATACAATACGCTCCTGTAAAGCACCCATCTCAGATGCAAGGGTTGGCTGATAGCCAACAGCAGATGGCATGCGGCCAAGCAATGCGGAAACTTCTGCACCAGCCTGGACGAACCTAAAAATGTTATCAATAAACAGCAAAACGTCCTGCTTATTTGAATCCCTAAAATATTCAGCCATAGTCAACGCTGTTAACCCCACTCTCATACGGGCTCCGGGTGGCTCATTCATTTGCCCATAAACAAGGGTTACCTTAGAGTTACACAAATTTTCCAAATCTATAACTTTAGATTCCAACATCTCATTATATAAATCATTACCCTCACGTGTTCTTTCCCCTATACCCGCAAAGACCGACACGCCATTGTGAGCTTTAGCTATATTATTTATAAGCTCCATAATCAACACTGTCTTACCAACACCAGCACCCCCAAATAACCCAATTTTCCCACCACGCTTATACGGAGCTAGAAGATCTATTACCTTTATACCTGTTTCAAACAAACATGGCATTGTCTCTAAATCAGTGAAAAAAGGAGGAGTGCGATGAATGGGAAGCATAACTTCCGAATGAAAAGGGCCCAAAGCATCTACAACTTGACCTAAAACATTAAAGATGCGACCAAGCGTCACTTTTCCAACAGGAACAGTGATGCAACTCTTCGTATTATGAACCTCCATGCCTCTGCACAAACCCTCAGTTGGTTGCATAGAAATAGACCTAACAACCGAATCACCTAACGATTGCTCTACCTCACAAATAACAGGAAAACCATTATTATATATAATGAGCGAATCATAAATTTTAGGAAGAACTCCAGACGGGAACTCCACATCTATGACAGGACCAATAATTTGGATTATGAAACCTACATTCTCAGTAAAAGAAACCATTTTACCTCTTTTTTTGTTACTTTGACACTACAATAACACAATAGCACATAGTAAAAATATCTGGAAAACAATACTGATAATAAACACAATTGTTACACAAAATCGTTTTTCATGAAAATCAATCCATAAAACACTCTTGATAGCACAAATACAACCTAACTAAAAAATAGCAACTATGAAAAATTCCCTTAAATAAGGGCCCTATCCTGGCGTTAAACCTACAACAAGAAGCTTAAAAAACATGCTACTATAACGTGCTTCACAAGAAACTACCGAAAATACTGCACTAGATATAAGCATATTCGCTTAAACTATCAACAAAAACATGCTATTCTGAGATAACTAAGAAGTGCTTTATATAGTTATACAAAAACATTCACTAACAAACCAAAACCACAGAAAACAAAGTGGAAGCTAAAAAATTCCCTGAAAAAAAAACTTCTAACCTATCCGAAGCTCGTCATGCCAATGAAGACGGCACATCTAACCATTAAAAAAAAAACTTGAATAGAATAAAAAAATAAAGAAGTTAGTAAAATAAAAGAATATAATAAGCATTACACATAAAAAATAATAAAGCTACACATACAATAAAAAATACAAAAATATGGTTAACAAAAATAAAGCTTCACATGAAGAAATGCCAGAAACGAACAGACACTCCAATAAAACCGAAAGCAATCAAACAGAGCTTATACAAAAAAAACTAGCTGAAAAAACATTAAACCAAGCCACAAAAGAGAAATCTACTATAACAAAAGACAAAAAAAAGAACAAAACAAGCAAAAAGAAACTAGAGGAAAAAGCGGAGCTAAAGAAATATGCGCCAAACACCAGCAAAGAAATTTCTATACATCGCACAACATGTATTGAAGAACTTTCAACCTTACTACTAACACCTAAAAACGAAATAATAAAATCTCTACTCCTAAAAGGGATATCAGTAACACCCAACCAACTAATAAACGAAGACATAATTCAACAAATAGCAGACGAATACGAGACAAAAATCATTACAGAACCAAAACCCATCATCACCACAAAAACTTCAAAACCAATTTCAACTAGCGCGCAAACCCAAAGACCTCCAATAGTCACGATAATTGGGCATGTAAACCACGGGAAAACAACTCTATTACACAAAATACGAAACAGCCAAACAAACCAGAAAGAAGCTGGAGGAATAACACAAAAAATTGGCGCGTATGAAACCATCTTCGAACACAAAGGAGAAAACAGGAAAATAGTTTTTTTAGATACACCTGGGCATGAGACGTTTTCAAGCACAAGGAGCAAAAGCCTATCCAACTCAGACCTAGCAATACTTGTTATAGCTATAGATGATGGAATCAAGGCACAAACAATTGAATCTATTAAACAAGCCAAAGACGCAAACATACCCATAGTTGTAGCAATCAACAAAGTCGACAAAACAGATTCAATTAAGGCAAACACAGAACGTCTAAAAACACAGCTAGCAGAATACAACTTAATACCTGAAGAATGGGGAGGAGATACATCTATGGTAGCAGTTAGCGCCTCCCAAGAATATGGAATAAAAGAGCTAATAGATAACATATTCCTACGCACAGACATGCTTGACTTACGTGCGAACCCAACATGCGAAGCAAAAGGAATAGTCTTAGAAACTAATATAAACAAAACAAAGGGCATCACCACCTTAATCTTAGTGCAAGAGGGAACACTACACATTGGAGAGACGATAGTAATTGGCGATACCTGGTCCAAAATTAAGAATATGGTGGATGCTTCAGGAAAAACAACCCTCGTTGCTACAGCATCCTCAGTAATAACGATCCAAGGGTTATTAACAACGCCTCATACAGAAACACATTTTTCATGCTTCAGAAAAGTGAAAGATGCCATAGAGTTCATCAAAATGAAAAAAACCAACACAGACTTTCCTAAAACTCCACTCGTATCCGCAACTCACTCTTTTATAAAACAAGAAAACAAAACTGAAATCAACGTAATCATAAAAGCAGAGTCTCAAGGTCTACTGGAAGCAGTAGCTTTAAATATCCCTACCCAAAAACATCCAAACGTTAACGTGCGTATCACAAAAGCGTCTGTCGGCTACGTCACAGAAACAGACGTTGAATTTGCTATCACCAGCAAGTCTGAAATCCTAGCATTCAATACTACATACGCACCAGAAGCAAAGAAACTTGCCAATAAGAAAAATATAATCATCAAAGATTTTAAAGTAATTTATGACATTCTCAACTATATCAGCGCATTAGAAAATGGAAACAAAAGCAGAAATGAAAAAACAGACCCTACCGGAATCGGCATCGTAAAGGCCATTTTTCCAACCAGTAAAACTTTCGTCGCAGGGGTTTTAGTTACAAAAGGAACAATTACAAAAAAATCATTAATACATATAATCCAAGAACTAAAAACTATCTACACAGGAGAAATAAAATCACTAAAAAGAGGAAAAGAAGACATTTCAGAGGCGCACTATGGATCCGAGTGCGGAATCTGTTTGCCAAATTTTGCAGCTTGGAAAATAGGAGACTTCATTCACGCATTTGATCACCCATTGTAATAGAAAATTTTCCAACTCACAAAAAAACCTTTTATACAGGTACTACTAACACTTTTAATGACCTGGCTGTTTTTATAGCTTTAGAAATCTTACGCTGCTGCTTAAGTGTGACCCGACTTACACTACGAGGAACTATTTTCCCCTGGCTAGTCAAAAAAGAAACCAATAGTTCAAAACTCCTATAAGAAATCTCTTGATCAAGAGGCAAAAAACGCCTAGGAAATTTATATTTACGAACCACTCACTTCACCTCCTTAAAAAGCTCATGCTTTTTTGTTAAAGGGCAATACTTCTTCAACTCTAATCGATTAGGAGTATTCTTCTTATTCTTCGTCGTAGTATACCTAAAAACACCTTCATAACCTTTAGATTCTAAAGTTACTACAATCCTAAGACTCTTATTTTTTGCCATACACACCTCATAGACCGAACAAACCAATATAGAATTCTTATCATTATATCGCCCACACTCAACCTAAACAACCCAAAAGAACAAAAAAATCGCAGATTCGGACATTTTATGCTACAATTATACTCTGGACAGCAAAAAAAAATAATACCTTAGTAGACATGCCAAATTTAAAATCATCTTGCAAACGAGCACTATTGTCTGAAAAAAGAAGGCTAAGAAATAAAAACTATCTCTCAACTGTTAGTACTTTAATGAAGAAAACACTCCTGGCTATGTTAGAAAAAGATGAAAAAACAATATCCAATCTTATTTCAATTACCTACAGCAAGATTGACAAAGCTGTACAAAAAGGAATTATCCAACTCAATAAAGGCAACTCAAAAAAATCCAAACTAGCAATAGAGCTAAAAAACACGCGCCAGCCACAAACTATACACCAAAAAACGCTTAATTGAACGCACACAAGTAATCCTAGCGTTATGCCTTCTTACAAAAGCCTAACTAACAAGCAGCCACACCCAAAAACATAAACGCTATGACTACTAACGACCCATACCACCTTAGGTTACCTAACCTCACTGAGTTACAACGATCGAGCTTCTGCTGGTTGTTGCAAGAAGGGCTTGCCGAAGTAATAAGAAACTTTTCCCCAATAAGCAACTCTGAGGAAAATTTAGAGATCCATATCTTAAGCGATAAGTACAAGCTAAAATACCCTAAAAATAACCCCAGTGAAGCAATACGAAAAAATTCAACTTACTGCACTGAAATTCACATCCCTGTCATCATCGTAAACAAAGAAAAAAAAGTTACAAAAGAACAAGAAATATGCTTCGGTGAACTTCCATTAATGACGGAAAGAGGGACCTTCATTATTAACGGAACTGAAAGAGTAATTATTAATCAAATAATTAGAAGTCCAGGCATATATTATACAATTCACACTAATTCTCAGAAAGATAAAACCTATAGCGGAAATCTTATTTCAAATAGAGGGGCTTGGATTAAATTTGAATTAGACAAGCATGGGTTAATATGGGCGCGTATAGATAAAAGTAGAAGAGTCTTAATTCACATTTTTTTAAAAGCACTCGGGCTAACCGACTTAGACATTTACCACGGGGTCAAAAACCCTAACCTACTGAAAAAAACGTTTTGCCTTAAAGGCAATTCCATGCCAGAAGCTGCATTCATTGAACTATCTTCAAAGTTTATAGCTACAGATGAAGAATCACTAGCCGAAGGGCAAGAAATAATTTACTCACGATTTTTCGACCCAAAGCGATATGACCTTGGGAAAGTGGGCCGTTATAAACTAAATAAAAAACTCCAGCTATCTGTACCACGATCAATAACAGTACTCACACCACAAGATATACTAGCTTGTATTGATTATTTAATAAACCTAAAATTGAGCTTAAACGAGCCCGATAATATTGACCACCTTAGCAACAGAAGAGTTAGATCTGTAGGTGAGCTACTCCAAAACCAAATAAGAATAGGATTGCAAAGATTAGAAAAATTTACGAGAGAACAAATGATTTCATGCGCCAAAGACACTACAGACGCCAACTCCTTATTAAACCCAAAACCCATACAGGCTTCAATACGAGAATTTTTTGGGTCAAGCCAACTCTCTCAATTCATGGACCAAACTAATCCCTTAGCTGAAATTACTCACAAGCGAAGAATAAGCGCCCTAGGCCTAGGAGGATTACATAGGGACAGAATAGGTTCCTCAGTAAGAGACATACACCCAAGCCACTACGGTAGAATATGCCCAATTGAAACGCCCGAAGGACAAAACGCAGGATTAATAGGGGTTCTTTCCATTTATGCCCGCGTTAACACTTATGGCTTCCTAGAAACCCCATTTAATAAAATTGTAAATAGCAGAGAAATACAAAATAACTCACCAACATACCTAACTGCAGACCAGGAAGACCTTCTTTACATAGCGCCAGCAGATACTATAACTAACCTTAAAGGACAAATTCAAAAGCACACTCTAACTGCTAAACACCAACAAGAGTTCATACAAATTCTAACTACTAAAACAAACTGGAAACCAGTAAGCCCAATCCAAACAATTTCTATTGCAACTTCTTTGATTCCATTTTTAGAACACAATGACGCTAACAGATCTCTCATGGGCTCGAACATGCAAAGACAAGCTGTACCCCTCCTATTCCCAGAAAAACCACTCGTTGGAACAGGATTTGAAGCCCAAATCGCAAGAGACTCAAAAACCGTAGTTACCAGCCTAACAAAAGGAAACGTAACTTACGTTTCCTCAAAAAAAGTATGCATCGAAAATACAAGAGGTATTGAAATATGTTACCACTTACAAAAATATGAAAGAACAAACCAAGATACATGCATAAACCAAAAGCCACTAGTATGGTACGGTGACAGCATCATCAAAGGTCAAGTGATAGCTGACGGACTAGCAACAGAAGGAGGGGAATTAGCCTTAGGACAAAATGTCCTCGTAGCTTACATGCCATGGGAAGGTTATAATTACGAAGATGCTATTTTAGTAAGTGACAGACTAATTTATGACAATGTTTACACATCAGTCCATATAGAAAAATATGAAATAGAAGCTAGACGAACCAAACTAGGCCACGAGGAAATTACAAAAAAAGTCCCAAACACAAGCAGCCATCTTTTAAGAAACCTAGACAAAAATGGTATTATCGCACGTGGATCTTGGGTTGAAGGAGGCGACGTACTAGTTGGTAAAATCACACCAAAGAAAGACGCTGAACAGCCCTTATTAAGTAAATTGATGAAAGCAATCTTAGTTGAAAAAATCAGAGAGGTCAAAGATACTTCACTTAGAATGCCAGATAATAACGCAGGGCGAATTTTAGACGTCAGAGTCCTCACAAAAAAAAGCAGTGATGAGATATCCACGGGAGCAAATATAATGGTAAGAATATACGTAGCTCAAACTAGAAAATTAAAAGTGGGGGACAAAATGGCAGGAAGGCATGGGAACAAAGGTATCGTTTCTAAAATACTACCACGACAAGATATGCCCTACTTACCGGATGGTACACCAATAGATATCGTTTTAAATCCTTTAGGAGTGCCTTCCAGAATGAATGTAGGGCAAATATTTGAATGCTTGCTAGGGCTAGCAGCCGAACACCTAGGAAAAAGATTCAGGATACTGCCTTTCGACGAGATGCAAGGAAGGGAAGCATCACGAGTCTTAATAAATAATTCACTGTTGGACGCAAAACTAAAAACAGGAAAAAACTGGCTATTCAGCCTAGATCACCCAGGAAAAATGATTCTCTACGATGGAAGAACAGGCGAACCTTTCAAAAATCCAATAACAGTTGGAGTGTCGTACATATTAAAACTTGCACACTTAGTAGATGACAAAATGCACGCTAGATCGACAGGACCGTATTCCTTAGTCACACAACAACCACTAGGGGGAAAAGCCCAACACGGAGGGCAAAGACTTGGCGAAATGGAAGTTTGGGCCCTAGAAGCATATGGGGCATCATATACTTTACAGGAATTTTTAACAATCAAATCAGATGACATGGAAGGCAGAAATGAAGCACTGCGCGCTATGATAAAAGGAACCCCTATGCCAAAACCAAGAACTCCAGAATCTTTTAAAGTTCTTCTCAAAGAGCTTCTATCCTTAGGATTAGACGTAACTGCTCACAAAACAAACCAACAGCACAAAGGCATAAAAAATACGAAAACACAAGACCAACAAAAATAAACAAAATATAAAATTATGCACTAATCCTCTTAATCAGATAAATGAATGTACTTACTTCAAATAATATACCAACCAAAAGCACCCCCATGGAAAATTTAGAAGATGACTTCAATTGTCTAAATATTAAGCTAGCATCGCCAGAAAGAATAAAAAAATGGGCAGAGCGCCTTCTCCCAACGGGGGAAATCATAGGAGAAGTAACCGCACCAGAAACCATTAGTCACAGAACGCTAAGACCCAGAACAAACGGACTCTTCTGCGAAAAAATATTTGGTCCCATCAAGAGCTGGGAGTGTAAGTGCGGAAAACAAAAACGGTCAAAAGAAAGGGGGAGCGTATGCAAGCAGTGCGGTGTTGAGCTAATCGAATCCAGAGTAAGACGGCACAGAATGGGTTACATAAACTTGGCCGCCCCAGTAACTCACGTATGGTACTTAAAAGGGTCAACAAGTTATATCTCAACAGTGTTAGACTTTTCAGAAAAACATGTCGAACAAGTAGTATATTTCAACTCCTACGTAGTAACTCAAGGAAAAAACTGTAAGCTCTTAAAAGACAAAATATTTCTAAACGAACAAGAGTGGGCAAACCTCGAGAAAAAAATCTCCAAGAACAAAACTGGCATCTATGACGTTAAAGTAGGAATTGGAGCAGAAGCTATAAAAGAATTACTAGAAAAGATAAACTTAGAATTAGAAGTAGAGAGTTTGCGGACGATACTACCATCAACAAAAGGCACAACACCTAGAAACAAAATAATTAAAAGACTTAGAATCTTATCTAACTTTGTAGCTACACAATCAAAGCCAAGCTGGATGATTTTGACCGTTTTACCAGTAATCCCACCAGACTTAAGGCCCATGGTCCAACTCGATGGGGGTAGATTTGCCGCTTCAGATCTAAATGACTTGTATTTACGAATAATAAATAGAAATATACGACTTCAAAAATTAGGAAAAACAACCGCCCCCGAGGTTATCATTATGAATGAGAAACGCATGCTGCAAGAATCAGTAGATGCACTCATAGCTAACGGGAAACGTGGCAAAGCAGTCGTAGGAGCAAATAACAGGCCATTAAAATCGCTATCAGAAGTAATAGAAGGGAAACAAGGAAGGTTTAGACAAAACTTACTCGGGAAGCGAGTAGACTATTCTGGCAGATCCGTTATAATAATTGGTCCTAAGCTGAAACTAAACCAATGTGGACTACCCAAAGAAATGGCATTAGAACTCTTCCGACCATTTGTTATCCACAAACTTATCGTCCAGGGAATTGCACAGAACATAAAAACAGCAAAACGATTACTACAAGAAAAGGATATGGCAATTTGGGACGTATTACGTGGCATCATCTATAATCACCCAATCTTATTAAACAGAGCCCCAACACTCCACAGGCTAGGGATCCAAGCATTCGAACCAACTCTGATTGAAGGGAGAGCGATTAAACTTCATCCATTAGTGTGTCCCGCTTTCAATGCAGACTTTGATGGAGACCAAATGGCTGTGCATGTTCCTCTAACTACTGAAGCACAAACAGAAGCCAGAGTACTTATGATGGCCCCACTTAATTTTTTATCTCCAGCAACTGGAGAGCCAATAATGACGCCAGGCCAGGATGTCGTACTGGGCTGCTACTACCTAACAAGCGAAGACACTTCAGGAAACTATCCACCTACACATTACTTCTCGTGCCAAGATGACTGCTTAAAGGCATATGAACAAAAAATATTGCGGCTTCACTCACAAATCTGGGTACGAATGAATGGGCCTGTAGAAGACGACTCATCAGCATTAACACTCAGAGCATCAAACGACAAATACGAGTGGTGGGCTTCTGATAAAAAAATAATAAAAAAAAGTATAAAAGGCCAAATAGAAACCCAATATGTTTTGACTACTCCAGGAAGAATTCTATTGCATAAAACAATATGTGACTCCATAACTTGTTTCTTATGAAAAAGGAATCTAAAATGAAAGAAATATATACTTTACCGAAAGCAGCACCTACATTCACAAACAAAGTTGTAGACAAAAAAAAATTAAAGCAATTAATGTCCTGGATGTTCACTACCTATAAAGCTGGAGTAACTTCTCATATCGTAGACAAAGTAAAAGAATTGGGTTTCCAATATGCAACTGAAGCTGGAATCTCTATCAGTATAGAAGATTTAAAAGTTCCGCCTAAAAAACAATATATAGTAAAATCCGCAACTCAACAAAATAGCATCATAGAAAAAAAATATACAAGAGGAGAAACCACTATAATTGAACGCCTACAAAATACCATCACCTCATGGGGGAGAGCCAGTGAATCAATAAAAAATGAAGTTATTAAATATTTTGAAGTAAACGAACCATTAAACCCAGTCTATATGATGGCCTCTTCTGGAGCGCGAGGAAATATGTCGCAAGTTAGACAACTTGTAGGAATGCGAGGTTTAATGTCTGACCCACACGGACAAATTATAGGGTTGCCAATAAAAAGCAATTTTAAAGAAGGACTAACCGCAACTGAATACATAATCTCATGCTATGGAGCAAGGAAAGGGGTTGTAGACACAGCTCTGAAAACCGCAAACTCTGGATACTTAACCAGAAGACTAGTCGATGTAGTCCAAGATATAGTTGTAAGAGAAAAAAATTGTAACTCAACGCATGGAGTTTTAATTCGTAAAAAAGAATATCTACATTATGATAGTTTATCCCTCACGCTAAAAATGAGAGGGCGCTGCTTGTTTGATACATTATGCACCCCTGATCAGTGCAAACCAATAGCTCGCCAGAACGAATGCCTAAATAATTTATTAACACAAAATATCATCTCTAAAGGAATAAATTCAATATCCATACGATCTCCACTAACTTGCATATCTTCACAATTTGTTTGTCAATTATGTTACGGATGGAACTTAACCACTGAATCCCTCGTAGATTTAGGCGAAGCCGTGGGAGTACTTGCTGCCCAATCTATTGGGGAACCAGGAACACAACTTACTATGAGAACTTTTCATACAGGTGGTGTATTCACAGGCGAATTCGCTGAGCAAATCAATGCCCCCTTTAATGGAATAATAGAAATTCCAAATCATGCGAAAACAAACCCAATTAAAACAAGACACGGAAATGACGCCCTGCTAGTGGAAAAAAACACTCACATACGCTTATGGGGCTTTCAAAATGAAAATACGACGTTAGAAATAAAGCCTGGTTCACTTCTATTCCTGACAAATAATGAGCAATTTAAAAAAGGTCAAATACTAGCTGAGCAACCACTAAAAACAACCTCAGTAACAGAAAAAGTCACCAAAGAATTAATAAACGAGACAATAGGAGAAGTTTTTCTCTCAAACGTCAGCGAAGAAGAAAACGAAGTATATTTCGAAGAATTTACCAACTCCAAAGAAATACAAAACTCATTATGGATACTTTACGGGGACGTATATAGTATTCCCACACACGCCAAAATCATAGCCACAGAACAATCTTCTGTTATCAAAGGCGATGCACTCGCTGTGTATGAGACAAAAAGCGAGCAGAGTGGAATCATTAAGCTAGAAAAAGACAAATCAGATAAAATAACTCTAATCACAGCGTCAGCGTATTTAGAAAACGCAATTGTAACAACTGAAACAAAAGAACAAGACACAAATAAAAGATCCTTCTTAAAATTCGAAAATGGAAAAAAGTTCCTGCTCCTATACAACAATGGGGAACGAGTGCAAAATTTAGAAACTATTGCTATTTTGGAGAACGACATATACTCCACAGAAACGGGTGGATTAATACTGTACTTTAATTCTGCACCAACACTAGAGGAAACCAAAAAGCCACGTTCTATCTATTGGATACCTGAAGAAACACATATCATAAATAAACCAATTTCTTTACTCATCGCAACCAACCAAAGCTTAGTCACAAAAGGACAAGAAATCGTCAAAGGCATAAAAAGCTGCCATGATGGGTTTTTGTCAATTACTAGCAGCGGAGATTACCTCAAAGAAGTGTCCGTAAAGCCTGGAGAGTTATACTCCTCAGATAAAATAAACCCCTTATTTAAACCAGGACTTTTCTTTCCAGGAGAGGAAATAGTTCCAGGTTTGATAGCGAAAGACACTTGCTACGTTGAAGCAGTGAATATAGGAACACGCAAAAATTTACTGCTTCGCACAGCAATAATATATACAGTTACTGACGAAAACACCTACCTTCAGCAAAAACTATTCGAAAACGAAAGCACAAGTATCAAATTGAAGATAACACAAAAAACAACTATTAAATCCACGAGCAAGATTAAATCAATAGAGCCAATTACACTCGTAAGCACCTATATAACGGTTAAGATCCAATCTCCTAATACCCGCACATTCGCAGAATTGGAATTCTGCCAGCCAGGGAAAAACCTAGGAACAATCATGAAATTGTGCATTAGCGAAGAAATGCTAATAAAATGGGATACTTTTGCACAATCAAACCAAAGCTTTGTGAAAAATAAACTCCACGTACATAATGGCCAGAGGATTACACCCGGAATAACCATTGCAGAAAGCAAATTACTATGCGAAAAGGATGGAATAATAACAAATATCACTGCACTCAACCAACTTGAGAATAAACTGTTAGTACTTACTAAAAAGCACAATGAAACTATCAGCATCGGTTATAATACGCCACAAACAGAACCAGGAAGGCTCGTGTACAAATGGCAGCCTTTAGCTAACGGAGTTTTCTCTCCATGCAATGGATACATTATGAGCATAAAAAACAACTTAATAACCATAAGGCATGGAACCCCGTACTTAACATCCTGTAATTCAACAATATACGTCGACCACCTTGGCGTAGTGGACAAAAACAACATTCTAGCAAAATTCACTTTAGAGCAACCAAAAACTGGAGATATAATACAAGGGCTACCCAGAATCGAAGAAATATTAGAAGCAAGAAAGCCAAAAGAAATATGCCAACTAGCAAGAAGAAATGGGCGAATTAAAATAGAAACTGACGAACATGAATGCTCCACTTTAAAAGTTATAGAAAATAAAAGCGAACCAATAAAATATCAGATCAGGTCATCACAAAAAATGTATGTATCAAACAAGCAATTAGTTAACGTGGCCTCTAAGTTAACAGAAGGAACACCTAACCTACATGAAGTTTTAAGTATATTCTTCACCTACTACACGAACGAATTAAAACAAAGTAGCGCTACCAGACTTGCTTTGCTAAAAACCAGACGATACTTAGTGAATGAAGTACAAAACGTGTATCAATCACAAGGTGTACACATTTCTGATAAACACATAGAAATTATTGCGAAGCGAATGACTTCCAAAGTTCAAGTAAATAGTAGTGGAGATACGACATTATTACCCAATGAATTAATTGAATTAGAGCAATTTGAAGAGGCAAATGGCGCTATACTAGAATCTAAGGGAAAATCTGCAACATACTCTCCTGTACTTCTTGGAATTACAAAAACCTCCCTTAACACAAACAGCTTCCTTTCCGCTGCTGGGTTCCAAGAAACTACAAGAGTATTATCAAGAGCAGCAATCGAAGGAAGGAAAGACTCTCTAACAGGGCTGAAAGAAAACGTTTCTACAGGAAGGTTAATTCCAGCAGGAACCGGGTATAATCAGACAGCTGCACTAGTACCAGAATAGCAACACTATAGGTTAAATAAAATTTAACTTCAGGCATTTATACTTTAATCATATTTACCTAAAAATTCCTCAAAAAACTAAAAATGAAACAAATAGCCTTGTCAGACTTATTAGAAGCAGGAGTCCACTTTGGACACCAAACTAACAAATGGAACCCAAAAATGCTACCATACATCTACGCAGAAAAAAATGGGACACATATAATAAATGGTATAGAATCAGCAAAACTATTAGCTAAAGCTTGCAACTTTGTGAAAGAAGCTTCGCAAAAAGGGAAAAAATTCCTATTTATAGGAACAAAAAGGCAAGCAACCAATATTGTTGCCAGTGAAGCTGAGAAATGTGGCGCATACTTTATCAACCAACGGTGGCTCGGAGGAACACTAACAAACTGGCCTATTATAAAATCCAGAGTTGAAGCACTAAAAAGATTAGAAAAAAATTCCATAGGCCCTTCCTTAGATAAGGTCTCGAAAAAAGAAATAACCGCACACAAAAAAAATCTAGAAAAACTAAATAAAAACCTTAAAGGAATAAAAAATATGAAACAACTACCAGATCTAGCAATAATTATAGATCAACAAAAGGAAATCACAGCAGTTAAAGAATGCATAAAAATGAAAATACCAGTAATATGCTTACTAGACACAAACTGCGACCCAAGCCTAGCAGACATACCAATACCAGCAAATGATGACTCTGCAAAATCTATAAAACTCATACTAGAAAAACTATCCGAATCCATAGTAGAAGGGAAAAATAGCTATGCGAAAAAATAACTAAATCTTCAATATAAAAATAATTAAAAAACCATAAAAATATGAACGAGAAAACAACTCCTACAGAAAAAATTAAAGAACTAAGAAATTTATCATGCGCCGGAATTATGGACTGCAAGAAAGCGCTAGCAGACGCAAATGGGCAACTACAGAAAGCTCTAGAGATACTTCAACAAAAAGGATTAACTTCCGCAGACAAGAAAACGACACGATTGGCTAAAGAAGGATTAATAGAGTGCTATCTACATACAGGTGGAAAGCTTGGTGCAATCATTGAAATAAACTGCGAAACAGATTTCGTCGCAAAACAACAGAAATTCCAAGACCTAGCAAAAAATATAGCAATGCAAATAGCTGCATGCCCGGCAGTTAAATATATTCGCACAGAAGATATACCAAACGAAGTTATAAATCTAGAAAAAAATATTGAGAGCTCAAAAGACGACTTAAACAAAAAAACCGAAGATATAAAAGAAAAAATAATTACAAATAGGACGAAAAAAAAACTAGCAGAATTAACCTTATTAAACCAAGCATACATCAGAGACCCAAGCATAACAGTTGAGGAGCTTATTAAACAACACATAGCAATCCTAGGAGAAAATATACAAATAAGAAGGTTTCAACGTTTTGAATTAGGAGAAACACAAAAACACAATTAAAAACTATACCTATGCACGAAAAAAAAATAGCCGCTGCAACCCTATTCTGCAAAGCCCATGAAATAAAAGTGGGAAATCATATTCCTTGGGAAATCTTTGGACTTCATATGAACGGAGAAACAATACTAACTTCTTTAATAGTTACAGTACTTATCATCTCTTTCTGCTTATTGACTATAAAAAATCCAAAATATATCCCTGGTAAGATACAAAATTTTATAGAATATATATATGAAGCATTAGAAGACATTTCCAACAACCAAATTGGGAAAAAAGACAGTGAAAAATGGGTCCCATACATAAGCACCTTATGTATATTCATCTTTGTTTCCAACTGGATAGGAATACTAATACCACTAAAACTAATCCCGGTACAAGGAGTCGAGCTAGGATCACCAACAAATGACATAAACACTACCACAGCCCTAGCACTCTTAACTTCTGCAAGCTATTTTTACGCAGGCCTAAAAAAAAAGGGATGGCGCTACTACTACGGGTATTTTAGTCCCAACCCAGCAATCTTCCCCATAAAAATTCTGGAAGACTTTACAAAACCCTTATCACTCAATTTTCGCCTCTTCGGAAACATTCTGGCAGACGAGCTAGTAGTATCAGTCTTTTGTCTTTTAGCGCCAATTTTAATACCGTTACCTGTAACCGCCTTAGCATTGTTCGCAGGCTCTATTCAAGCTTTAATATTCTCAACGCTCTCGGCAGCTTATATATCTGAAGCTATAGAAAATCACAAAATTGATTAAAAACTTGGTATTATAATAAACACAAATAACTCACAACACAAAAAAACTAAAAAAATGAACCCAATCGTATGTGCAGCATCTGTAATAGCTTCTGGCCTTGCCATTGGACTAGCAGCAATAGGCCCAGGCATAGGACAAGGATCTGCTTCGGCACAAGCTTTAGAAAGTATCGCCCGCCAGCCAGAGGCAGAAGGAAAGATTCGTGGTACTCTATTATTGTCATTGGCCTTTATGGAATCCTTAACTATATACGGATTAGTTATTGCACTATCACTTCTGTTTGCAAACCCATTCACTTCCTAAGCGAATGAAATGCAACAAATATTCACCTAAAATCCAATGCTCTTTACATCAATCTACAGGACAAAAAAACCACGTGCCGAAAAGATAAGCAGCCATTTATTTTACTTCAATGCAACGCTACCAATTGTAGCAATCCAAGTGTTGGTTTTAATGTCTATCCTCAATAAGGTTTTTTACAAGCCAGTAAAAGAAGCACTGCAAAACAGAAAATTAACGCTACACAAAACGCAACTACACATATCTGAATTAATGTCTCAAGCAAACTACATATCTAAACAAAACCAACAACAACTTAACAATAAAAAAAGAGAAGCTCACCAAAAAGAAAATACAGCACAAGAGAGAATAAAACAAAGAGTCAGCAACGAAGTAAAAAAAGCCCAAACAAAAATTGAACAATTCTTAAAGAGCCATAAAGCCAACCTTCTATTAGAAAAAGACAAAAATTTACAATTACTTAACGCAGAAGCAAATAACCTTGCTATAAATGTAGAAGAAAAATTACTACCCATGACAAACCCCATAAAAATACCACGTACACCCTAACCCAATGGAAAATAAAATTTGAAACATGTTTTTACTTAATAACAATATTTTACAGTCAAATATTATCAATATATGCATTTTAATACCAATATTAATAAAATTATGGATAGACCTTGCAACTCCAAAACTAACTGATCGCCATAAATACATCCTTCGCGAGATACAAAACAGTGAAAAAGAACTACAACAAGCTAGCCTTAACCTAATAACCGAAGAAAATCAAACGAAAAAACTAAAAACACACCTACAAACAATAAAAATAATACAAAAATAACCATCAGAAATATTGAACTAAACGCAATACATCAGGGGAAAGAAAAAATTGAAATGCTAACACAAGAAGAGAAAAAATGCGCAGATATGGAAACACTAGCCACAAAAAAACAAATCTATCAACATACGGCCAATCTTGTTATCCAAATTTCTGAAAAAACTTAAAGAAAATACTAACCTGCAAAAAACAATCAGAATTAATAAATATAAATATCAATCAACTAGATACTCTAAAATGACCTTTAAACATGCAAGAATCAGCAATACATACGCAAAAGGATTGTTAATGGGACGCTCTAAAGAAAACTTACAAAGATTTATAGCCAATACACACTTATGCCACAGCATCCTAAAGCAATCAATATCCCTAAAAAAAACGTTATTTAATCCACTCGTAGAAAGGAATAAAAAAAAGCTCATCCTAAAAAAAATCCTAGATGGAAAAGTAGAAAAAGATTTTCTAAATTTCTTATTTATTGTATGCGACCACAAAAAAAGCAACTTATTACCTGATATTTTGAATAAAACTATACAACTAGCATACAAGCATCAAAAAACGCAATATGCAACTATCGAATCTACTATACCACTAACCCAAACCCAGAAACAATCTTTACAAAATAAACTGAAAATTCTAACAGGGGCACACGAAATTCAACTCCAACCAATAATAAACCAGGAACTAATAGGAGGAATAATCATACACACAACCTTAAAAACAATAGATTTTAGTATAAAAACACAACTACAAAAGCTTTCAAAATCACTTGCACCCAAGTTCCAAAATTAACCACCCTAAATATAACAATATAGATTATGATAGGAATTCAACCTGATGAAATAAGCTCCCTCATAAGAGAGCAAATTAACAACTACGATCAAACAGTATGTACTTCGCACATAGGAACAGTTGTACAAAGCGCAGACGGAATGGCTCGTGCTTATGGGTTAGACCAAGTCATGATGGGAGAGCTAGTAGAATTCGAAGATAGAACCCTAGGCATTGTACTAAATTTAGAAGTGAACAACGTAGGGATTATGATCTTAGGAAACAGCCGCACCATCATCGAAGGCACATCGGTAAAAGCTACAGGGAAGATTGCCCATATACCAGTCGGAAAAAATTACCTAGGAAGGATCATAGACGCTCTAGGGAACCCTGTGGATGGCAAAGGAGATATTTATACCGAGGATACTAGCTTAATCGAACCACCGGCGCCTGGAATTATCTCTCGTGCCCCCATAACCGAACCAATACATACAGGAATAATTACCATAGATTCTATGATACCAATAGGAAGAGGGCAAAGAGAACTAATTATAGGAGACAGACAAACAGGAAAAACTTCCCTCGCTATCGACACAATACTAAACCAAAAGGACGAAGGCGTAATATGCATATACATAGCCATAGGACAAAAGGCCAGCTCCGTACGCTCAATCGCACACATATTACAAGAAAAAGGAGCATTGGAGTATACAACCATACTTTCTGCCTCATCAGAAGAATCAGCAGCTTTACAATACATTGCTCCCTATACGGGAACAGCAATAGGAGAATACTTTATGCACCAAGGACAATCGGTACTTATCATCTACGATGATTTATCCAAACATGCAACAGCCTATAGACAACTATCTCTAATATTAAGAAGACCACCTGGACGAGAAGCATACCCAGGGGACGTATTTTATGCTCACTCTAAACTCCTTGAGAGAAGCGCAAAACTTAATCCAAAGCTAGGAGGGGGAAGTATTACAGCCATCCCAATAATCGAAACCCAAGCGAGTGATGTATCTGCCTACATTCCTACAAACGTTATATCCATAACAGACGGGCAAATATTTCTATCAGGAGATTTATTTAACTCTGGAGTAAGACCTGCAATAAACATTGGAATTTCTGTATCTAGAGTAGGGTCGTCCGCACAAACTAAAGCAATAAAAAAAATATCTGGAAAACTTAAGCTTGAGCTCTCCCAATTTTATGAACTAGAAACTTTTTCCCAATTCACTTCCGACCTCGATAGGTCTACAAAAAACCAACTAGCCCGAGGCCAAAGGCTACGTGAAATTTTAAAGCAACCACAATATTCGCCAATACCCGTTCATGAACAAGTAGCAATCATTTACGCTGCAACTAACAATTTTTTAGATGATATACCAATCAAAAATATCAAACAGTTCATTGAATACTTAAAAACAACTATAAAAAATAGGGGAACTAAATACACAAAGCTTATTATGAAGTCTAAAGACCTAGAAGAAAAAACAGAGCAAGCACTAAAAGAGCTTATAATAGAAGCGAAGGAGAGCTTCGCAACTCACTCAACATAAAACTAGCTCAAATTATCAAAAAGAGAATAGCCATTTTTCTCCAATTCGAGAGCAAGCTCCTTAGAACCTGTTTTGACAATGCGCCCATCCCTCATAACATGAACGTAACTTGGAATAATATAATCTAAAAGTCTTTGATAATGTGTTATAAGAACTATACTAGTCTCTGAAGTTAGAAGCTTGTTGACTCCAGAAGCTACAACTCTTAAGGCGTCAATGTCAAGGCCCGAGTCAGTCTCATCCAAAATTGACACCCAAGGCTCTAACAAAGCCATCTGCAAAATCTCATTTCTCTTTTTCTCCCCGCCAGAAAATCCCTCATTCACACACCTGTTAAGGAAAGTTTGCTCCATTTTCACAATATCAAGCTTCGACTTTATAACCTCAAGGAACTCAATTGGATCTAACTCTGAAAGACCCCGATGCTTCCTAACGGTATTAAAAGATAACCGTAAAAAATCACTATTACTAACACCAGGTATTTCAACAGGGTACTGAAACCCAAGAAAAATTCCCAATTGAGCCCTTTCTTCTGGCGTCTTAGACAATATGGAAGCGCCACGGAATAATACGTCACCAAAAGTGATCGTATACGATGGGTGTCCAGCAACGACCTTAGCCAAAGTGCTTTTACCAGAACCATTTCTACCCATAATTGCGTGAATTTCACCACAACGAACACACAAGTTCACTCCTTTCAGAACAGGAATAGACCCAACCCTAGCATGCAAATCACGAACCTCAAACAGAATATCTTTACTATTCATTAACCTACACCTCCTTCTAATTTAAGACTAAGAAGCCGATCAGCCTCCACAGCAAACTCCATTGGAAGCTTATTAAAAACTTCCCTGCAAAAACCACTTACCAATAAATTAATAGCCTCCTCCAAACCTATTCCTCTCTGAGATAAATAAAATAGTTGCTCTTCTTCCACTTTAGAAGTAGAAGCTTCATGCTCAACTCGGCTATGAGAATTTCCAACCTTCACATGCGGGAAAGTATTTGCTTGCGACTTACTACCAACTAGTAGAGAGTCACACTGCGAATAATTTGAGCTTCCCAAAGCCTTAGGAAGTATTCTAACCTGCCCGCGATATGTATTCTTAGAATTACCTACTGAAATACCCTTGGAAACAATTCGACTCCTCGTTTTTTTCCCAACATGAACCATTTTCGTGCCAGTATCTGCCTGCTGATAATTGTTTGTCAGCGCAACAGAATAAAATTCACCTACAGACTCATCCCCAACCAAAAGACAGCTAGGATACTTCCAAGTGAGAGATGAACCTGTTTCAACTTGCGTCCAAGATATGCGAGAACCAAAACCAGAGCATACACCACGCTTAGTAACAAAGTTATAAATACCACCTAACCCACCAGCATCACCCGAATACCAATTCTGAACTGTGGAGTACCTAATCTCAGCATTTCTCAAAGCAACTAATTCAACAACAGCAGCATGCAATTGATTCGTGTCAAATTTAGGGGCAGTACAACCCTCAAGATAAGTCACTTTACTAGAGTCATCAGCTACAATCAAAGTTCTTTCAAACTGACCAGAATTTTCAGCATTAATCCTAAAATAAGTGGATAAGTCTAAGGGACAACACACTCCCTTTGGAACATAACAAAAAGAACCCTCGCTAAAAACAGCTGAGTTCAATGCTGAAAAATAATTATCCCCAATTGGGACAACGCTTCCAAAATACCTCTCAACTACGTGAGGGTAATGAATAAAAGCCTCAGACAATGGGCAAAAAATAACCCCAACTTTTAATAACTCTTCCCTAAAGGTCGTGCCTACTGAAACGCTGTCAAAAATTGCATCTACAGCTACATTCGCCAACCTTTTTTGTTCACCTAACGGAACACCTAATTTTTCAAAAGTTTTCAAAATTTTACCATCAACTTCAGACAGTGAAGAAAGCTTTTTATCAAACTTAGGCATAGAATAACATAATATATTATTATAATCTATTGGAGCATAAGATAGACAAGCCCACTCTGGGTAAGCCATCCTAACCCATACACTGTAAGCCCTTAAACGAAAGCTCAATACAAAGGAAGGTTCCTTTTTTTTTCCAGATATCAACATGACAATGTCCTCAGTGATACCTCTAGGAAATGCCTCAGTGACAATATCTGTCTTGAAACCATACTGATATGAGGAATGGATCAAATCTTTTACCGAAGAATCTTCGTACCCTTTATTAAAAAAAAGTTGCTTAATTTTATCTACCATGAGCAAACCAAAAAATACAACACTACCAATATATAATACCCCAAACTGTATAAAATTTGACTTATACATCTTTAGAAAAAAAAATGATACAATTATGTCTAGGGTAAATGGCGAAATGGTAAACGCAGCGCACTCAAAATGCGCCGACTCTCAATCTTGAGGGTTCAAATCCCTCTTTACCCATATACACTAAGATGAACTTCATATAAAACAAACAGAACGCATTGCAACAAAGGGAAAAAAGTTTTCCGTTGTTAAAAAAGGCCAAAAATAAAAAAAATATTATACATGAGGCCATAAAAATTATCACGTGAAAAAACATTCCATCCCCAATCTTAACACATAAAAACCTAAGCCCACATACAATTTTAATACATTAGGGGGGCGAANTTCTACAAGTACTAACATTTAAACACTGCCAAGCTAACTATAAAAAAAAGTAATCAGCATTTAAAAACAAACTTTCATATACAACCATAACCTACACATGAAAAACTGGCGCTCCGACACATTGTCCCAATCCGCGTTCGAAAAAACTGGCCCAATACCCAGATCAATCAGCAGAACATTCGAAAAATTCAAAAAAGAGTTAAATCCAAACACAGAGACTGAAATTGTCGAAGAACTCAGAGTATCAAGATATCAAACATCAGCCTCAATCAAATACCTACTATTACTTTTAATCTCACCTATCTTAATTAATCAAATATCAAGGAACTTTGTATTCTCACCTGTAATAGATTATTTTTGGAGCGAAAAAAGTACAGACATATTCCTAAACACCTCTCAAGAGGAACGAGCTTTTAGTGAATTACACCGATTCGAAGAAAAAATCCACTTCGAAATGTTAATAGGACAATTACCTTCTCTTTCACAAGATGCGATAGAAAAAGAATTAAAAAATAAAGCTGTCGAGCTCGCACAATATTACTCATATGAGAGCACTAGCGCTATAAAAAACCTATTATCCGATATTATGAGTTTTACCACTTTTACATACTTAATCATCACAGGAAGAAGGCAAATCTCAGTATTAAAATCCTTCATAAACGAAATCATCTATGAGCTAAGCGACACAGCTAAAGCCTTTCTAATCATATTATTCACAAATGTCTTCGTAGGGTTTCACTCAACACACGGGTGGGAGGTCTTACTAGAAAATGGGCTCAGACACTTTGGACTACCGGAAAACAGAGACGCAATTTTTCTATTTATCGCTACTTTCCCAGTTTTTTTAGACACCATGTTTAAATACTGGATATTTAGATACCTAAACCAAGTATCACCATCAGCAGTAGCCACATACCACGAGATGAATGAGTAAGCATAAAGACCTCAAGGATAATAAAATTACGCGACACTAGGACATATCTTACTATATATAATAGAGACAATTTTCAATTAAAATTTGACACTCAAATTTAATACTTATTCTGCGTACAGAGTTGTTACTAGAATTATAGAATAAACAGTATACTTCTATCACAAATATGCTATTATTAGAAAAGAGGCTTAGCAAGTGGATTAAAATTTTTTCGCGGGCATAGTTTAGTGGAAAAACTTTAGCCTTCCAAGCTAATAATGAGGGTTCGATTCCCTCTGCCCGCTTGAAAACACACACAATAAGAAAAAGATAATAAACTTCACATAAAAAATCACACTACAATAATAGCGTTAAACAGGGTTGCTAACTCAATGGTAGAGTACTCGGCTTTTAACCGATTTGTTCCGGGTTCGATTCCCGGGCAACCCATAAAGGCCACGCCAAAAAACAGAAGTTTATTACATACCCCCAGGGGAATTCGAATCCCCGTTATCACCATGAAAGAGTGATGTCCTAAGCCTCTAGACCATGGGGGCACACTAAAAAAGCAGTAAACGAACAAAACACAATGTGATGTGCATAAAAGTACGAGAAAGCAACCTTCGGGATGGCAGGATTTGAACCTGCGGCATTTCGCTCCCAAAGCGGACGCGCTACCAAGCTGCGCTACATCCCGAAAAACATGCAACTATAAAAATAGTACCACAAATAAAAATACATGTCTATAGGGTGTGACAAAACTTAAAATAAAATTTAATAACAACAAAACTAACTTGACCAACGTAAGGTGATATGTTAGCATAAGAACAGTTACTACAAATGTAAACACGTTTATATGAGCATGTAACTTAACGGATAAAGCACCAGGTTCCGATTCTGGTAGATGAAGGTTCAATCCCTTCCATGCCCAAAAATAGCTGGGGCTGTAAGGCGTCGACATTCATGGAACTGAGAAGTCAAACAAGTCAAGTTTAAACCATCTTGTAAAAATGGAGTTTAATTAAATGCAAGCAACATAGTTTCATTTCAAAAGTCCCCTTCACTCGCTTCTAAGTTATTCTCGCATAGAATTTAGAACTCATTAATTACGAAAGAAAAATTCTCAAGAAATACACCAAAAAGAGAGAAGTCGCCTTATATTTTGAATAAGGCTATACTTGTAACTATAGACGCTAAAAGATAATGAATGGACGTGAGTTCAAATCTCACCAGCTCCAAATTTCATATACAAGCATCTATAGCCAAGAGGTCGAAGGCACCGGACTCATAATCCGTTTCTTACAAGAGACAACGCTGGTTCAAACCCAGCTGGATGCATGATATTACTCAGTTGCTTTAATCCATAAAAAGCCATAAAACAAAAACTTATGAAACACACACTTTCAGTATTAGTAGAGGATGAATCTGGGGTTTTAACCAGAATTGCAGGACTTTTTGCCAGAAGAGGATTTAACATAGACAGCTTGGCAGTAGGTCCAGCGGAGCACGAGGGCATATCCAGAATTACCATGGTAGTACCGGCTGAAGACAAGTCTATTGACCAAATCACAAAACAACTTTACAAACTTGTAAACATTCTGAAAGTTCACGATATAACAAGTATACCCTGCGTAGAAAGAGAACTAATGCTTCTAAAAATAAGCGGGTTCGGAAACAAAAGACCGGATATACTGGAAATAGTGCAAATCTTCCGAGGAAGAGTTGTCGACCTTTCAGAAAACTCCCTGATCATAGAAGTAACAGGAGACCCAGGGAAAATATTAGCTATAGAACAAATACTAAAACCATTTGGAATAGCAGAAATCGCTAGAACTGGAAAAATATCTCTAATTAGAGAACCAAAAATAAATACAGAAATATTCTAAAAACGTATGAACCAAATGGGGGTGGAGAGATTCGAACTCTCACGATTATGCAATCAACGGATTTTAAGTCCGTTGTGTCTACCATTTCACCACACCCCCCTTACTAAAAGGCAGCACTCGGACTTGAACCGAGGAATAAAGGATTTGCAATCCATTGCCTTTGCCACTTGGCTATGCCGCCTGACCTAAATACCTTATTATACGAAATTTTTACAAAAAAATTCGTACAAAACACTAAAATTTGCACAAAAAGTACCTTATTTTTACATATCTTCAACTTGAAGAGTAACCAAATCTACCTTAGTCAACACACGACCCCCCGAATTAAAAATTCGGCTGGCTTGCCTCATCTTAGCCTGATCAATAATATTACGAATAGTTCTAGCATTTGCAAAATGAGGCTGCCCCAACCTTAGCTTTATGCGCTCACATAATGCAAGCTCAGAAGAAGTAGTCAAAACATATTGCTGATCACTCAACATAAGCTTGGCGATCGCCAACAACTCGGAAAGACTATAATCTGGAAAATCTACATGATTAGCGACCCTTGACGATAAACCAGGGTTAGAAGCATAAAACTTATCCATAGAATCTTTGTACCCAGCAAAAATAACAACTAGGTCATCCCTTTGATTCTCCATAACCTGGAGAAGAATTTCAATAGATTCTACCCCATAATCTCTTTCATTATCAGGTTTATACAAATAATAAGCTTCATCAATAAACAAAACACCCCCCATAGCCTTTTTAAGGACCTCCTTAGTTTTTGGCGCCGTATGTCCAATATACTGACCAACTAAATCGTCCCTAGTAACTGTAACCAGATGCCCATTGCGAATATAACCCAATCTAAAAAGTATATCTGCCATTTTCAAAGCAACTGTAGTTTTACCAGTCCCTGGGTTACCAGTAAAAGACATATGCAACCCGGGATTAGAAAAAGAAAGACCAAGATGCGCGCGTAACCTATGAACTATAAGCAAAGCCGCGATTTCCTTGAGTCTATTTTTAATAGGAAGTAAACCAACAAGTTCACTATCAAGATCATCAAAAACTTCCTGCAAGCGCCGCTCTTCATATTCTTCTTTTAAACTAACCAACGCATCACCTTCTAAATGGCGTATTACTGTCATATGAGTAAAAAATGCACTACAAAAAAATAAACATGTATAAAGAGAAGACGCGACTACGCACCTCCCCTAGGTCTAGTTATACGCTAGAATACTAATAACGTTCACCCTCAGGTTTAACAGTTGCATAGCTTTGAACAGTGTAGTGAATAAACCTTGCACTTCCTTCCGTTCTAGAAAGGGTAAACCCAGGCTCATTCGAAGTAGGCCTTTGTACGATAAGAGAAAGACAACAACTTTCTACGCCCCTGCCAGAATCAAAAGCATTAAGTTTGACATAATTATTTGGCTTAACTTTTCGACAAGCGTTAACCTCAAACATAACCGCAGTTGCATCCTTAACTCCAAAAAGTGGAAGCCCCCACAGCTCCCAATAATAATTACGTGGATGAGGATCATCAGTCCATTCCACATTTAAAGCCCAACCTTTGTTTATAGCATATTGAATTTGCTTAAGAATCTGATCTTCACTTAAATCTGGAAGGAAGGAAAAAGCACCTTGTGTAAGTCTCATAATAAAGGCTCCTTTAAATATAAAAATAAGTAACTGAAAAATCTATTTATTAGTAGTAGCTGTCTCTACAAAATCTGCTGTATCTGTAGAAGCATAATTAAACGTAATATCCTTCCACAAATCTAAAGCTGTCTGAAGAGGGCCACAAGTCTTAGCTGCATTTTTTAAAATAGTTGGACCCTCCGCTAAATAGTCACGGCCTTCATTACGAGCTAGTATCATACATTCTAACGCCACTCTGTTAGCCGTAGCACCTGCCTGTATACCATCAGGGTGCCCAATAGTGCCCCCACCAAATTGAAGAACTACATCATCACCTAAGTAGTGAATTAATTGATGCATCTGCCCGCAGTGAATACCACCAGAAGCAACTGGCATACATTTAGCAAGCGAAGCCCAATCTTGCGAAAAGAACAACCCTTGTGGTAGGTTTACATCAAGCTTAGTTCGTAGTAAAACATTATAAAACCCTTTAACCATCAAAGGATCGCCTTCTAATTTACCCACAACAGTACCAGCATGAATGTGATCAACACCAGCCATGCGCATCCACTTACAAATGACACGGAAGTTCATTCCATGAATCTTTTGCCTAGAGTATGTGGAGTTACCAGCACGGTGTAAATGTAATATCATACTATTTTTACGAGCCCAAATAGCCATAGACTGAATGGCAGTATATCCAATAACAAGATCGATCATACAGATAACACTACCAATTTCTTTAGCAAAATTAGCCCTCTCATACATGTCTTCCATTGTTCCCGCAGTGATGTTAAAGTAGTGACCTTTTACTTCACCAGAAGAAGCAGAAGCTCTGCTAACTCCTTCAATCCCAAATAGGAAGCGTTCTCTCCATCTCATAAAAGGCTGAGAATTAATGTTTTCATCATCCTTAAGGAAGTCCAAGCCACCTTTCAACCCTTCATAAATAACACGACCATAATTTCTACCTGACAAACCAAGTTTAGGCTTAACAGTAGCTCCCAAAAGAGGCCTTCCATACTTATCAAGCCTCTCTCTTTCAACAACAACACCTGTGGCAGGGCCCTGGAAAGTTTTTAAATAAGCAACTGGAATACGCATGTCTTCTAAACGAAGAGCATTAACAGCTTTAAACCCAAAAACATTACCTATAATAGAAGCAGTTAAATTTGCAAGTGACCCCTCTTCAAATAAATCTAATTCATATGCAATATAGGCAAAATATTGATCCACAGCCCCAGGGACAGGATCAACTCTGTAAGCCTTAGCTCTATAAAGATCACAAGCTGTTAAAAGATCTGTCCACACGACAGTCCATGTAGCCGTTGAAGATTCTCCAGCAATAGCAGCAGCACATTCTATAGGGTCTACTCCTTTCTGTGGAGTCATGCGAAACATAGCTAAGATATCCGTATCTTTAATGCTATAGTCCGCATCCCAATAGCCCATTTTCGCATAAGGTATAACACCTGATTCATAACGTTCGTTTTTTATTCGAGTCCTAGTTTCTACAGATTGAGACATAGCTTCCCCCCACAAAAGTATAACATACCATAAGCTGCACAAAAATAATGCAGATTCCAAAGCCAAATCAAAGAACGCTACCACAAAGTGCATCACTAACCTGTGGATGTATCAAGTATACTATGTATAGGCATCGACCGCTATAGAGAAAATATAAAATAATGCCTTGTCATGTAGTATAATATATGTATAATAATAAAGCTTTAGAGAATTGATTTTAATATACACACTGTAAACTATGTATAAAGAATACATGAACAAGATCAACATCCTGCTAAGTATGATGCTAAGTAATATACTATCCAGGAACGCAAACACAGTTCTATCACCTGAATACCCAGGCGACCACAGGCCTGAAGTAATAGAAAAATTGCTTAGTGAAGATGTGAAAGTAAAACTTAGGAGAGAATTTGACCATAAAAAACCAAGGCCAAAAAAAGTGCAACAAATAAAACTTGTAGAAAATACGCCAAGAGCCTCTCTGAGCAAGGGAAAAAAAGACCCATTTATAGAATCTATACAAACTGATATTGGGGGAATGTTACGACACGTACCAACCTATATGGTTACTACAAAAGAAGGGGATATTGTAGTTTCTATTGCGACAGTATCAGAAGACATTCTACCGGACCCAAGAACAAAAAAACCGGTCCCACAACCTAAAAAGAAGGAAAGAGAACCCTTGTTACTTTTCTTTATGGGAAAAGACGAGGCTAAACTGTACTTAAATAAAATATTTAATGACGAGCCAGAAATTTCAGAGCAGCTAGGTATACGAATAACTAAAACAACACTAGAAACTTTTTACAGGGTGAACCGGGACGAAAAATGCAAAGTTGATGCTCGATTAATTTCTGATCTCGAAGAGAGCCATTTTATGCTGTCAACTAGGAGAAAAAATGAATTTTATACAATAAACCCAAAGCAGCGGTATAAACGTAATTTTTTCCAAGGAACTCCTATTTATATCCTAAAGCATACAATAGGACCCTACGTAAATGATTCACAATATACTTTAAGAGGAAGACAAATTTACTTTAAATGGTCAGACGCTCTAAGCTCATGGGAAAAATCTGTCACATCAGAGCACATGAAAAAAAATATTAAGCCAAATATAGAAGTATACAACTTAGAAAACTTGCTTCAAGAGATGGAAGAAGACGACGAAGAGGATTTTTCAGCGTACACGTTCATGCCTCCAATTATAAAAAATGAAGTGCCGGACAACCCTATAAAAAAGAAATAAGAGAGTTCTACCCTTATACAAATGCAGAGGTACTTCAATTCAAGATTAAGCATGGATTGAGAAGCCTAAAAAAATTGGGCGTAAAAGCTTTCTACTCACTTATACCTACAATTCTGCCTCCGACTGAAACTACATGGATATGACATAGTTAAGGCGAAAAGGTTTTTACGAGCAATGATTAAGTATTGATTTTTATCCTTTGCGTGAGTAATGCTCAACTACAAGTAATTCATTAAGGTTAATACCAACCCACTCTCTTTCTACGATGCCTTTTACTACTCCAGTAAAAGTAGTTTTATCTAACTCTAAGTGCGTAGGAGCATTCGCCAATCCAGGGAAAGAGATATAGTCTGTAACAAGTTTTTTAGATTTAGGGCTATCTTTAATCTTTATAATATCCCCAGCACTGCACTGATAGCTAGGTATAGAAACTCTTTTTGTATTTAAATAAATATGGCCATGCGTTACTAATTGACGAGCCGCGGGTATTGTGGGGGCCATACCTAACCTAAACACAGTATTATCCAACCTCATTTCCAACAACTGCAAAAGAGCTTGCCCAGTAGATCCCTGTATTCTTCTTGCCTTCTTTACATAATTAAATAGCTGTCTTTCGCTTAGCCCGTAGTTAAATTTTATTTTTTGTTTTTCATCCAAGCGAATAGCATACTCAGATAACCTTCTATGCTTTGAACCATGCTGGCCCGGCCTATGCTTCCTATTAGTTGTTTTTCTCGTTAGACCTGGTAATGAACCAAATCTGCGAACGATCCTCAACGCTGCACCTCTATACCTAGACATAGTAACTTTTAAACGA